CTGTCCTTCTCAAACCCGAGCCAAGGGCTCGTCTCCATTAGGTATCGCATGGAACCCGTTACCCTGTTCTTCTTTATAGGTTCCCCCTCGTTGAGGCTTAAGCCTTGCACCATTCTCCCCAGTGCCCGCCTCCTGATCAAAACATCGCGATACCCCTGCGACCTTATCACATCATCTAGCGCTTCCCCGAATTGGTTAAATGGGAAAGGCTCTATTCTATCCCATTAGCGTCTGCATAGATGGTATAATCCTCGTAGAGAGATCCGGGGAGCGGCACTTTCTTTGCTCCTAGTGGGATTTCTACCCCCGGGCAATATCTTACCCTCTTAGTGACCCACTCTATTAGCCCTGAGAGGAGCAGTCCGCCCCGCCGCTTGTTAACTCGTTCAGGGCTTCTACGCAGTGGCCTATCCGGGTCTTATCGGGCGGCATTCCCAAGGCCCAGGTAACTAGCCCGCTGGCGTCCTCTTTGAGCCTTTCAATCAGGAATGGGTTGCGGCGTGTAACTGTTCTGGGTGTGTGTATAAAAAGGAAGCGCCTTCTCTCACCGCTAGATCGGTCCACGTCAGGCCACCTCCAGTTGGCTTTAAATAAGGAGTGGGCACCAGGTTTAACTGACATGGCTGGCCTGCCTTTAGCTTCTACAGTCACCCTTTCATTAGAGAGCAACCTCTTCAATATGCTGGCTGCCGCATTACTAGGCTGTCTGGTTACATCCGGGAAGAGCAGCAGATTCTTACCTTCTAAGAGTGTCAGCTCAAATCGGTTAGCTATCCTGCTTACGTCCAGGGTCTCGCACCTCCCACGTAGTATGTACTCCAGCAGCTCTGTTAGGGTCGACTTCCCCGTGGCGCCCGGCCCCCACAGGAGGAGACTGAACTGTTCTCGGGTATCTAATGTAAAGACTAACCTAAGAAAAGCTCTAAGTAGGTTTAGCTTTAGCATATCTCCATCCATTAACGTAAGGAGGAAGCTCTTCTGCACGGTTGATATTTGTGTACACAACCCTAGAGTAATATTAGCGTAGCCCGTACAAACCCATGATGGACTGGGGGGGATTAGCTTTGGTCCTAACTCGCAAGGTACCAAGACCCCATTAAGATTAATGGAATGGGAGCCCCGGGTCAGCTGTTCTGACCCGTTTAAGGAGCCGGCGCAGGCGCTCCTCCACTGACTTAAGGAAGTGCTGGGAGCTCATCCTCTTCCGCTGGGGTCGCGTAAACGCGGACCCCCTCTTCTTCATCTCCTCTTCTATCTTATTGAGCATATCGTAAGACCATCTGGGCGGGCTATCCCACCTATGGTCTTTATACTCATACTACTGCTCGTCGGGGAGCAGATAGGCCCAGGACTCCTTAAATTGATCCGCCAGCAACGTCCCTACGTGGGCGTCCAGGCTCAAATTGATTACTATTGAAATTATTTTTCGAAAATTTTAGAAGGCAATCGAGGCTGCCTCCACCTTCGCCTAACATCCTTGTAACCTTATAATTACACTTGTGTATACCATCATCCCACCTCTGCCGGCGCTAACTCCCTTTTTTGTAGGCCTTCGGTCTCTCCCATTCAGACTCTTTTAGATATGAGATTGCTAGCAACAACTGATGATAGACAGGCTTGACCTCTCCGAACTCTTGTGGTACAATTTTGTCTCTGCGGAACCCAGATTTCTGATTTGGTTCGCGGAGGAGGGGTGATAAGATGCAGCGGAACTTTACCAGTGGCTCGTGACGGAACAGGCTGATTAAGCCACAATCGACTAAACGAATAACCTACTAACCTTACCTTATTCTTATTTCTTTTTTGTCTGTATATAGACTTGGTTTTCTTTTTCGCCGCCACTTCAGCGTCGTCGTCGCTAACAAACTCCAGGTAGTGGGCGGATCCTATCTATTCAGTATTTTGGCTCACCTAATGATTAGGATACTTCGTTAGCGTTAGGTTGCCGGATCCCCTTCAGGTAGCCTCGTCGAAACGAAATAAAGAACGAGAGTGATATATCAAAACTGTCTTCATTTCAAAACGAATTCCTTATCAAAAAATGATTAATGATGCGGATAAGCCCATACCGACTCGTCAATCTTCTCCATACTCAATCCGCATCATAGTACTTGCACGAAAACTGGGAACTCGTTAACAGATCTAACTATCAATTTGATAGATTTTTCATCTTTCTAACTGGGTTGAGGGATCTGGGGAATGAGTAGGGCGCAAAGCCGAAGTCTTAAAAAGGAATTGAAGAGGGTCTAATTATTTCTTTTCTCTTTTGTAAACTCTTTTACGTTTATTAGTTGAAAACGATCGGGGTAATTTTTGGGCTTCTTTTCTTCCCACCAGGAGTAATTGAATGACGAGGAGCCGTATGAGGTGAGAATCTCACGTACGGTTCTGTATAGTGACATTAGAGCTGTCGACTATTCCACGACTACACCAAAAAAACCCAACTCTGCCCTACGTAAAGTCGCGAGAGTTCGACTAACCTCCAAGTTTGAGGTAACGGCTTACATACCAGGCATTGGCCATAACTTGCAGGAACATTCGGTGGTCCTTGTAAGAGGCGGAAGGGTCAAAGACCTACCCGGCGTTAGGTATCACATTGTTAGAGGAACTTTAGATGCTGTAGGGGTTAAGGATCGTAAAAAAGGGCGTTCTAGTGCGTTGCAGAACATTGTCATAACTCGTATCATTGCAATGATTCCGTATCAGTTGTTCTGATATGTTAAATGTGTAGCCGACCCAGCATTGCCAGGGGACTGAAGCCTGCTACTACAGAGATTGATAGGGATTTATTATTATCTATCTATTTTTATGAAACAACTTGGTGTCTAAGGTGTTCTATTCCAGCAAATTGAGTTTTACCCGAACTCTCACCTGGAAAATGTTAGGACGTCTCTTCCTCTTGGAACAGGTTTAGATTACGACTACGGAGATTCGGTGAAAGCTTTATGCACATCCACTGATTGGATTGAGAAACCTACGGACATTCCTAGTAAGACAACTGAATTGCAAGATTTTTTTTCCTTGTATGTCTAGAAGACTTTGACTTATCCTATCCGTGGAATAGGAAAAAACGGATACCCAATGTGCCGTGGGTAAATATGATTTGCACCTTAAAGAAAGAAATGGTTCAAAATCTTTTGAATAGTTTCTATTCAATCATGTGGAAAGCTGTATTCGATGAAAGTCGCACGTGCAGTTTGGAGGGAGATCACCGACTAATTGGTGGATCCACCCTACAATATGGGGTAAAAAAGCCAAAATAGTAGCTTAAGATACATAAGATACAATTGAAATAAAAGAATTGATTCAAATCTGACAGATTTATATTTGTAAACTCGCGTTACATCGGAGCAGTGTAGTGAACAGAAAGAAAAATATCGAATCAGATCCAATTTATCGTAATCGATTAGTAAATATGCTAGTTGATCATATCCTGAAAAATGGCAAAAAATCACTGGCTTATCAGATTTTTCACCAGGCTATGAAGCGGATTAGATAAAGGACAAATAGGAACCCACTTTCTGTTCTGCGACAGGCAGTGCGCAAGGTAACTCCCGATGTAGTAACAGAAACCAAACGTGTAGGTGGATCAACTTATCGAGTCCCCGTTGAAGTAGTACCGGCAGAGGGGAAAGCTTCGGCTATCCGGTGGTCATTAATCGCGTGTCGAAAACGCTCAGGTCAAAGTATGGCTTTAAGATTGAGCGATGAATCAATGGATGCCGCAAGGAATTCCGGTAGTGCCATACGGAAGAAAGAGGAGACTCATAAAGTTGCGGAAGCAAACAAAGCTTTTGCTCATTTCCGTTAGTTTCAAATTCGTTCCAATCCACAGATTTCCCGTTGTGGATTGGAACCGGGGCACAACCTTTCTTTCGGTGAATCGAAGAATACTACGACTAAGTGGTTGGAGGGGGGGGGGGGGGGGGGGCTTGACGCACTATCAGTTTTTCAGAGACTGAATTTGATTTATGCGCGCACCGCATACCGCATAGAGCAAAACCTACTTTTTTTTTTTAAGGAAAGCCTTGCTGTAAAGCGATGGGTAACAATTGTTTTAGATATTGAGAAGAAGCCCCCATATTCAATAAATTTGGGAACTCATTTAATTTTGGTTGACACAGATAGGTTTCTGTGATATATTATATAGTAACAGGCTTACTAGCCTGGGGAATCACTAATTATTTCTTGGAAACCAAAAATTATCATGACCGCAACTTTAGAACGACGCGAAAGCGCAAGCTTATGGGGTCGCTTCTGCGACTGGATCACCAGCACCGAAAACCGTCTTTACATCGGATGGTTCGGTGTCTTGATGATTCCTACCTTGCTAACCGCAACCTCTGTATTCATCATTGCTTTTGTCGCAGCTCCTCCTGTAGATATTGATGGTATTCGCGAACCCGTTTCTGGTTCTTTGTTATACGGTAACAACATTATCTCTGGCGCTATCATCCCTACTTCTGCAGCTATTGGGTTACATTTCTACCCAATCTGGGAAGCAGCTTCTGTCGATGAATGGCTTTACAATGGTGGCCCTTACGAACTTATCGTTCTTCACTTCCTACTTGGTGTAGCTTGCTACATGGGTCGCGAATGGGAACTAAGCTTCCGTTTAGGTATGCGTCCTTGGATTGCTGTTGCATACTCGGCTCCTGTCGCAGCTGCTGCCGCCGTTTTCTTGATCTACCCAATTGGTCAAGGAAGTTTCTCTGACGGTATGCCTCTAGGCATTTCTGGTACTTTCAACTTCATGATCGTCTTCCAGGCTGAGCACAATATCCTTATGCATCCCTTCCACATGTTGGGTGTAGCTGGCGTATTCGGCGGCTCTCTATTCAGTGCTATGCATGGTTCTTTGGTAACTTCTAGTTTGATCAGAGAAACAACTGAGAATGAGTCTGCTAATGCAGGTTATAAGTTCGGTCAAGAAGAAGAAACCTACAATATCGTAGCTGCTCACGGCTATTTTGGTCGTCTGATCTTCCAATATGCTAGCTTCAACAATTCTCGTTCTCTACACTTCTTTTTAGCTGCTTGGCCCGTGGTAGGTATCTGGTTCACCGCTTTAGGCATTAGCACCATGGCATTCAACTTGAATGGTTTCAACTTCAACCAATCCGTGGTTGACAGTCAAGGTCGCGTTATAAACACCTGGGCTGATATCATAAACCGTGCTAACCTAGGTATGGAAGTCATGCATGAACGTAACGCTCATAACTTCCCTCTAGACTTAGCTTCCGTTGAAGCTCCTTCTATAGACGGGTAATATCCGTCTGGTTATGCAGCACAACTGGATACCAGATCTCTCACCTTCAGAGGAGGAGATTTGGTGTCCAATGAAGTAAAGGTTTGTGCGATAGAACGTATGGAAAAGAGGAAAACAGCTTAGCTTGTCACAATCTTACGATTCTAAGTATCTAACCTTTCATTTTGAAAAGCATTTGGAATATTCCTCTGGGATTTAATAGATTACTTCGTAATCTACTACGATTTGTGGAATGCTTACAATCCATCACCCCATCCCTTTGTATAAAAGGGAGTGAGAGTGTATTCCTCATTTCAAAGATTTCCTATTGTCTTGTTATATACATACAGTTAATATGTATGTGCACCAATCGAAGAACCCATCTAGCTTTTTTAACGGATAGATCCCGTTCCCGCCCGGCATAGGGGCCAGCTAAATCAACAGAGGGGGCGGACGTAGCCAAGTGGATCAAGGCAATGGATTGTGGATCCATCACGCGCGGGTTCAATCCCCGTCGTTCGCCCATCCAATTGGGTAATTCAATCCTATCGCTCTGCTCTGGAACAAAGAAAGAAGACTTATTACGGTAGCTGATTGAAATATGTGTAAGTCTCTTCGACAATAACAGTTGAGAATTCCCGATCTAATTAAAGTTTTGGATACGACTCTTCACAGAAATCACTATTTCGTTTGAAATATTTATTTCATCCCATCTTGAAATTCTCGGAATTATTGGTATAATAAATGTGGGAAATAGAAAGTGTCTATCGCGTAGAATTAATATGAAAAGAGAAAGAAAGGTAAAAAAGATGGCAAAAAAAAGAGCGGGAAGTCCATATTTTTCATCTGAAATCTCAGAGTTAGTAGGAGTCAGTCTATTAGACCACTTCTTCAAATCATTGAAAAACCAACATCTCAAAGAATTTTTCATTAGTCCATCTTCCAACTATGAACCTTTTATCAGATTCTCTGACTTGTGATTTCTGAGTTCACTATTTTTACGCAATCTGCGTAATTCACTAAAAGGAGATAGCGGCATCAACCTGGAGATGCTGATGTTGTTAACAATACCAATATCTATGCATTGTCTGAGTGACAAAAGGTCGATCGAAAAGAATTTTATAGTAGCGGGAGTCATTAATGGGGGTGACGGAGTGATCAAGGAGCAGGCAGAAAATTATGGTAACTTTTCCTGCAACTACCTTCCCCGATTCAAAAGATATTTATCTGTTGAAAAGAATGGAAAAAGGGGAGTACTCTTTTCCCACTACTTAAGTTTGAACGAAGATATTTCTGTAGGGTCAACAAAAAAAGAGAAGCAAGTTCGTTATGATGCGATGACTCATCTGGTTTGCGGTAGATGGAAGACATGCATAATGAGGGATTCGCTCTTTGATATATCCAACAAGGATGATACTAATGGGATTCAAGTATTTCTTAGGTTTTGTGGGGATAAGTGTTTACAAGATTCAAGCGGGTTTTTCAAATTCTATAAAGATACGCTAGTATTTAAAAACAACCAAAGTAATTTTGATTCGTTATTCTTTTGGGAAAATCGTAACAAGCGAGATCTGGATCGGTTACAAGCGACACAATTGGGAAACGACTTATTGGGTCCCGCAGTATTAAACTCCCATGACAGGGCGTCACTTGAATCCGGAGATTCAGCAGATCACCGGGGGGACAGATGGGGATTTCCTTTTGAGCGAGAAGCCTTTTCCAGCTTGTCTTCATTCACGTTTTGTGAAAAGATGACGCCGTTTCGTGGCTGCATATTCGGATTAGATTGTGACAGAAGTGGGGAAGGATTTCCCATCCTACACACTTATTCACAAATAAAAAATGAAGTAATAAACCGACTCACCAAATTTCTGTCGATAATTGAGAAATCAAATCTGATTTTTAATGGAGCAATAGCTATTGACGTCAGTAATAGCGTTAAATCTGGGAAAGGGTTTCCGTTGAAAACGAAGGGTGGCATACCGCTTACTGGAATATATGGCAAAAAACTTGGGCTAGCGGGTGGCAGACGCCTCAACCTCGATGAGATTATTCCAAATGAGATCATTCCAAACTATTTTCAAATACCTTTAGGTATACCTAGAAAAAGAAAAATAAGTAATCGAAGTGAAAATACTACTTTTTTAAACTAATTGAAAGAAAAAGGTCACATACATTCAATATATTCTTTAGTTAGATTGTATGGAAGAAATAGAATCATATCTCTCTACTCGACATACATGTTTCTTTTCTATGACTATTTCTGCGCATTATCTACTCAATATTTCTTCCAAATCAAATATCGATTAGATGTCTGGACGGGGAGCGGGGAGTACGCCGATGTAACAAGAATTGCAACTGAATAAATGGTGTTAAAATGGAAAGATAACGTAGAGCGCCTATTGAGCGAATCTATTACCAATCAAATTGATGAGTTTAAAAATGTTCAGTCAAACGTGCATAGCTGGCTCAATACGATCGGGGATTCGTCTCTTTCCCCTGTCGAGAAAGTATTAAAATATGATTTGGATAAATCAATTTGCCGTGTATCAATAATAAGAAACAAATTACTAAGTAATAGTAGTGTCAGTCTCGGTAATAACAATCAACAGAACGAAAGATATTTTCATCGATTTGTCAATGTTTTTTTTCTTTATAAAGTGATTGTTGCTGACGCTACTTACCAGAAAGCTTTGATATATACCATTGATTATTGCATCGAAAAATTGAATAAGTTCACTGATCTAACTGTCAGTATCGAGGAATTCACCAAGATAGATCTAATGATATATCATTCTTTATTATATTTATTAGGGTATTCCAGTAACGAAAAGATGCTTTTGCTCAAAACAATTCTTGAAAGAGAATTGAGTTTCTTTATTGAATCCAAACTGTTAGTGAGTGAGAAATCAGTAGGCTCTTCGACCGAGCTGGAACCTGCAGTGAATCCTACTTCTCTCGGGTTGCCCCGTATCGAACCCATCCGAGCAGGATTTTCAAGCAATGCTCTTTCCATTACAGGGAAGCAATTCTGTAATCTGTTTCTGCATGATTTAAACCGTGGGGGGGGTTCAGCTAGAGATATTGGTGGGAATACTTCGAGATACATTTATGATCAGGTTAATAAACTAAACTCTCTAGACGACTCACCTGTACGGAACTGTGCCGGAAGCAACTTTATCCCGAAAAGGAAAAGAATTTATTTTATTGGGAGATGCAGCAGTAGTTATCTCGACGTCTTAGAAAACTTATATGCGGGCTCCGAAGATGAAGCTATCTCATTCAAAACCATCTCATTTATTCATCCCCAACTGTCAGATTCGTTGTCATCCAATTTCTCGAAACAAGCAGCAGGGGAAGTTGCTGGCCACGTACTCACACCAATCCAACTTCTTTTGTTTAATCTGCATAAATCGACAGCATCGGTAACTCATTCAGATGGGCTTTCCTATTCTATTTCGGATCTGAAGAGGTTACTGGCAAGTTTGAATTCATCTCCTTGTGAAACGATAGATTCATTTTTCTATTTGTGCAGTAGCAATAGAGTGTCTTTGAAGGAGATGTCGACAAACTCCGATTCATCGTCAGATCGACGACCCCGATATCGCCCCAAGAATCTGGTATTGGGTCGGGTCTATCAAAAGAATTTGTCTATTAGGTATTTCTGGGAACCGGAGGAAATGAGAACATATTATTGGTCGCTAAGACTCCCATTATGGGAGGATGCAACATCGAGATCTCTAGCAGAATCGATTGTAAAGGAGGTTGCGAACGAAGATACGGACTTCGCGGATCAATTTATCCGGAAAGAGGCTACTTGTTCATCCCATTTTATTAATTTCAATGAATTATTAAAAGATTTGACTAGATATAAGATCTCTTGGATCTTTTGGAAAAACAATATCGGCCAAAAATGGAGCTTATTTATAGATTATATACCTTGGTTTTTTACCCCTACCTGGTGGAGATACTTCTACGATCTGATTAGAGAAACATATCCAGAAATAGTACTTAAAATAAGTTATGACTTAACCCATGATTTTATTAGGATTTGTAAAGTAATGGCTGAGGATGTAGTAGATGGCGCGAAAGCCTATTTACTCCAAAGAATGCAAAGCCTAGGATTGAGATTTGACAACGATTCTGTCAATACTATAGTATCCGAGACAAGTCTTCTTATTTTAGAAGAAATTCCTGATAAAGCCGAGCTTTTACATTCGGGAGGATGGTCAATATCTCAATTTCCCAATAGGTCTATCTTCTATTACTTTATTCTTTCAGTATTCACCGTTCTTGCATTATTCAAACACCCTTTGTCTGCTGTTTCGGGTTTCAATTCCTTTCATTTATGGAAACGTTTCAATACTATTGAATTTTTGACAGATCCAACGTGTCGATCCTATTTGAGAGAGGTAATGTATTCCCCTTCGACAAGCTACATGTCAACGAGAGATCTACTAATCTATTCTTTGAATAGATTGTTGAATTATATAAATAATATATTATTTTTCTTCTTTGTGAAAAATGAGCTTGATTCATGGATATCTCATAGAGATAGTTCCGATATACTAGATGATAATAAAGAACCTCTGACTGAACATTTAGTGACGAAGAATAGTCTTTATAGGTATGTGTTGAAATTGAATTCCAATTATGATTTATTGGGCAACAACATCTCTCACGAACCTTATCTCCAAGAAAGATCTAATGTTTTAGCAAACTTACTCCAAGTATGGCAAAATGATCTATTGAGTCACAAGATCCGTAAGTTGGATCCTGCGGAGAAGTGGGCTTTTTTCGCACCCGAGAGAAATATTCTACTTTCAGTAACAACGAGACGAGTAGGTAGTCTACTAAATATGCCATGTCATGACATACCTATCTCATATCAATCGGGATTATTACCATATAAAGGTATTTTATTAGTAGGACCCATAGAAACTGGCCGATCTTCCATTATTAGAGATTTAGCATTCGATTCCTACTCTCCAGTGGTGAAATTACCAATGAAAAAGATGATATACAACGAAGCCTTTTATAATAATCCACGTGGAACTTTCATCTCGAAAGAAAGCGTACATCGAATAATTCTCGTTTTTAAAATGGCAAAAGAGATGTATCCTTGTACACTATGGATTCAAGATATTCATGAATTGAATATTATTCGTTCGTATCATAAGCTAGAAGCTGAGCCCAAATTCTTACTTTGCGAAATATTGAAAAGTATTGGTGACAGGCGCGGCAATTCCAACAGTGTTGTTATCGCTACGACTCACGTACCTGCGAGGATAGATCCAGCTCCAATAGCTCCGAACCGGTTAAACCAATTAATAAATTTTCGAAAATCCAACGGGTATCAGCGTCATAAAGAATTATCAATCCTATTACGTATCAAAGGTTGCAAAATGGAGGCTAATCCGCCCCTTCCTATTATTGAAGGTATTGGGTCTGGAACTGCGGGTTATAGTAGACGAGATTTACTCCTTCTCGCTAACGAGGCGTTATTGATAGGTACTTCCAAAAGAAGTAAGATTATATGTAGCAACGCAATTGAATTAGCTTTGCATAGACAACATTCGACTGCTAGTGATATGAGCAATGGGATAGAATCCGGTTCCGGATGGGATATTTTTTCCTACGAGATAGCGGAAGCTACTTCGAAGAAGAGTTTGACAAATACTTATCTCACAAATATTGGTCGTAACGAGTTAAAGATGCGATTTTATTATTTGTCTAACTGGTTTGTGGAACCTTCAATAACTAAGTCAACATTTAATGAATTCACTCTATTTTCGCATACCCTAGGGATACTAGCTGGATTAGTAGCTCGCGATTCGATCCAGATGGATATGAGGGAGAAAGAAAATTTCATTGTTATCGACAAACTCGTAGAGAATGACTTGAACCTAGCTTGCGGTGTACTAGAAAACCTATCGACTAATTTCCCACGTTCGGTAATTTGTAAAGACGAAGGTCAACACAGCAACAGTTTTTCCTTTTCTGTTCCTATTGATAAACCCAGGTCTTGTTTAGATGTAACCTCTACAAGCCGTTCTTCTAAATTTGTGAGAAGGGTGGGGTTTAGCAGTCGAACCGACTTCGAACTGCAACGGTCACCCAAACTAATAAACTCAGGTCTGATGGGATTGTCGCGTGAGATCACTTGGTCCCATAAGGCTTGGCGTCTCCGTTTCCTGCGAGGCGGGGCTTTTGAGTTGGCGAGGGTATTATCTGAACCCAATCATTTGTATAATTTAATTCTCCTTTACCAAAATTATAATTATATACCCCAAAAAGATTTTGAATTCAATAGGATTAAGGGTGACAAAAGTAAATCGTGTGAGAAAAGCGGATATCTATTTAGTTTTGAAAAATATCCGATTCATTTGAAAGAACAATTTATTGAAAGAATGGAAAACCAGTTGGATAATATGTTGTTACGCGAGCAATTTATAGAATTGGGAATATCCGGCGACTCCTCTAATGAATATGAAACACACTTTAATCGATTCCATGAAACGACTCGACCCTTCGGGTCGCGCTTCATCTGGGACCCCGTGCTTCTGTTCCAGCCAGATCCTAACATTCCTTCCTCACGTCGCAGCTTGTTGCCGACAAAAGAGCCGGCGCGGAGGCTTTACACCATTTACGGTATAATAAAGGAGCCCAATAAATTGTCAAATAATCAAATCAAAGACTTTTTTCTCTACCGTGAAGATAATCCGAACCGTGAAGATAATCTGAACCGTGAAGATAATCCGAACCGTGAAGATAATCCAAAATCGCGACCTGACTCATCTATTCAATCTATTAAACGGTCGAATAATCTCCCTTTGAATGAAGAGGAGCAAAATCCCGAATACGTCAAAGAGATTTCCTTTATGGATATACATCTCCAGTATCCAAATATTTATTGGTTCAATTGCTTTGATTCCTACATGGTAGTAGAAGAGTTCCCAGAGCGATTTCTTCGATTTAGGGTTCTGGTTCATAGAAACAAATGGATGAGGCAAAAACGTTGCCTATTTCAAAATTTTCTTACCTATAATATGTTGCTTGAAACTTATTAATATCTATTCAACCCGTTCTGGTTTGGCGGGGTGTCACTGGATTGAACGACGAAACAATTTTCTCATGAGAGTTCATAGAACAAACCTTAGCCTCATTCTGTCTAAACCTCTGGCAATATAATTAGAAGCTAAATCAGTAAAAGCAAAATCTATTTTTACTTTTACTGATACAAATAACTTTCTATTTGTAGCACCTGAAAAGAAAAATTAAGGAACTGAAGACTATTGTCTATATGAGTATATTCTATTATGAGCCTTTTTGCTTAGAAAGAAGATTGAAAAGCATCAATAGCTTATTCCGTAGGGATTTTGCAAAACAACCCCTTAACCTCACGCCCGGAACAGGTCCTTTCTCTTACAAAATCGTGGATTTACCCCCCCCCCACCAGATGACTGATTGACTCGCCCATTCCAATTGCTCAATACACCGTAATCCGTTGAAGTGGGGGCCCCAAAAAACGATCTCTGAATAGGCAGGGTCCTTGCCTTGGGGGGGGGTAAAACGCACAAATCTATTTCTATTCACTTTTTAGAGCTGGAAAAAAGGACGATACTTAATCATCCACTGGTTTGTGGGTCGTGAATCAACGCAATATCATTTGGGATATGTGGGAAACAAAGCTATCCAACTATTAGGGATTATCGACGTAGATTAGAACGAATCTCCCCGGGTAGGATTCGAACCTACGACCAATCGGTTAACAGCCGACCGCTCTACCGCTGAGCTACCGAGGAAAGTGGTAGGCAATTCAGTGTCATACACACTCGAAAATCTTTGTCCTTTGAACCGCTTCTCAATCTGCAAGACGTTAAGCTTTCTCCAACAGTTCATGAAGTTTACTTCACGTACAACCTAACTCCTATTATAGGAGGAGGAGGGGGCGATAGCAATCCCATTTGAATAGAATGGGGTCCCAAAAATTGGGAGAGGGGGGGGGGGGGGGGGGCGACCGAGGTCTAGATCAACCCCACAAGCCCCCCCCCCCCCCATGATCTTTATCGATCAATCACCAATTAGTACTTCCTATTCCCCCCCCCCCAGGGGGCGTAGTAGAATAGCCGCAGGATTCTACCGCCTCGTAGAACAAAGTGATATCTTTGTCTTTGAGGAAAAAAAAACAGCAAAAAGAAGATAGATTGAGATGGGGAAAATGAAGAATAGTCGGGAGAAATGAACACGAATTGGAGCTTCGTGAAACGAAAGTAGCAGTTTACGGCAAGGGCGGGATTGGGAAATCAACAACTAGTTGTAATATATCGATAGCTTTAGCTAGACGAGGAAAACGTATACTACAAATTGGGTGCGATCCAAAACACGATAGTACTTTTACTCTTACAGGATTTTTAATACCTACAATTATCGATACTTCACAATCAAAAGATTATCATTACGAAGACGTATGGCCCGAAGATGTAATTTATAAGGGTTATGGTGGAGTAGATCGCGTTGAGGCTGGTGGTCCCCCCGCAGGGGCAGGCTGCGGGGGATACGTCGTAGGAGAAACGGTAAAGCCATTGAAGGAATCAAACGCTTTTTACGAATACGACATCATTCTATTCGACGTTTTAGGAGACGTTGTCTGCGGGGGTTTTGCTGCTCCACTGAATTATGCAGATTATTGCATTATCATAACGGATAATGGATTTGACGCCCTTTTTGCAGCAAATTGCATTGCCGCTTCGGTAAGAGAGAAGTCACATACTCACCCCTTACGGTTAGCCGGTTTAGTGGGAAACCGAACCTCCGAAAGAGATTTAATTAACAAATATGTAGAAGCTTGCCCCATGCCTGTACTGGAAGTATTACCTCTAGTCGAGGACATCCGCATTTCACGGGTAAAGGGAAAAACTTTATTTGAGATGGCTGAATGCCAACCAAATCTAAATTTTGTTTGTGATTTTTATTCAAATATAGCGGATTAGATTTTATCCAAGCCAGAGGGAATTGTACCAAGAGAAATTCCAGATAGAGAATTATTTAGCTTACTCTCGGATTTTTATCTAAACCCCGGTTTGGGAAAAGAAAAGAAAAATAAAAAGGATCAGGCAGATAATCTGCGTGATCAACAAAATACGCTACTTGATTTCACGATTATTCAATACTGAAGAAGGTGGGTGCATCCTTGCATATACATATTATCTACATCTCTCCAAGGAAACACTTTCATGAAGACTCTTGATATTCCCACTTTTGAGTGCGAAACCGGTAATTATCATACTTTCTGCCCCATTAGTTGTGTAGCTTGGCTATACCAAAAGATTGAAGATAGTTCTTTCCTAGTGGTAGGTACAAAAACTCGTGGTTATTTCTTGCAGAGTGCTCCTGGAGTCACGATTTTTGCGGAACCTCGCTACGCAATGGCGGAATCAGAAGAAGGAGACATTTCAGCTCAATTAAATGACCAAGAAGAATTACAAAGAATTTGTTTACGAATCAAAAACGATAGAAATCCCAGTGTTATTATTTGGATTGGCACTTGTACCACAGAAATAATAAAAATGGATTTGGAGGGGATAGCACCCAAATTGGAAAAACAACTTGGGATACCAATTGTGGTCGCACGAGCAAACGGGTTGGACTACGCTTTCACCCAGGGAGAAGATACAGCATTGGCTGCCATGACACATCGATGTCCAGAGTGTAATCATCTTATCGCAGACCTCACAGACCAAAAGGAATTAAATACAGACAAGTTTTTTTTGGTTGACACTGCTCCAAACAATAACCTTTTTGGCCAAAAAAAAAAGTCAACTAAAAGTAATTTAGTACTTTTTGGATCTCTGCCTTCTAGTGTAGCTTCTCAATTGAATCTGGAATCAAGACGTCAATCTGTTTCTGTGTCGGGTTGGCTACCCTCGCAAAAATATGCGGATCTTCCAGCTTTAGGCAAAGGCGTCTACGTGTGCGGGGTAAACCCTTTTTTGAGCCGAACGGCAACAACATTGATGCGTCGAAGGAAATGCCAGCTGATCGGGGCACCTTTTCCTATCGGCCCCGATGGAACACGCGCTTGGATTGAAAAGATTTGTTCAGCATTTGATCTAAAACCGGATGGTCTGGAAAAAAGAGAGAACCAAATATGGGAAAGTCTTAGCGATTATCTTGAAATACTAACTGGTAAATCTATCTTTTTTATGGGTGATAATCTATTGGAAATTTCTCTAGCAAGATTTTTAATTCGATGCGGAATGGTTGTTTATGAAGTAGGTATTCCCTATATGGATAGAAGATATCAAGCAGCTGAGCTGTTACTTTTGCAACGTACTTGCGAGAAGATGAAGAAGCCCACGCCCCGGATTGTTGAAAAACCCGACAACTACAGTCAAGTGCAGCGTATGCATGAACTACAGCCTGACTTGGCAATTACTGGCATGGCTCACGCTAACCCCCTAGAAGCTAGAAATATCGATACTAAATGGTCGGTTGAATTTACATTTGCGCAAATTCATGGATTTGTTAACGCCCGAGAAACCCTCGAGCTAGTTACTCGTCCACTGCGGCGTAGGGGTGACTCTATAGCTGGCTGTCGGAACTTATCAAAACAAATGGTAGACGTCTAATTGGTATCTTCTAGTAAGAGATAATAGAGAATTTGGAAATTACTAAATAATCAGTATGAAAAGTTCTATGTATCTGTAAAAGAATTCTTAATCAAAAGACTTATTCATTTTATTATTCTTTTGGTTTAGAAAGTAAACCCCAACTCTTTTGCAAAATTTGTAAGTCAAAGCTTTAACCAACTTTCAAAAACCATTTGTCTTATGTCATATTTATGTGTATACTAACAATAGTATCAAAATGGGTGTTGGAGAAGGGGCTTTTTGAGAGACGAAACACTCCTTGAAGAGTCTAGATTAAAAGGTCCAGGTGAGGAGGAGGGGATCAAAGGCGTGAAAACGGGACAAAACAGTCGCACATTAAAAAAACTATAACGAATGTAAATATATTAAACATTTTGTCACTAACGGGACTTAAATCAATGAGTCCTTATATATTATTTGGTTTATATTACGGTTTACTAGCAACACTACCAGTTGGACCTTCCCAACTCTTATGTATAAGAGCCTTTCTCTTAGAGGGAAATCCGGGTGGTATTGCGGCCTTAAGTGGTTTAATGCTGGCGCAACTAGCGACTGCAATATCAATATATTGTTCACCTATTTATATATTGTTATCAAAACCACATCTATTAACCATTGTAATGATCCCTTACATGGTTGTCTATTGCCTGACAATTAACGACTTACCAAACAATGATGCCTTGCGTTCCATCACCTCGTTGTATGATTTACGAATCGTTATCTTATTTTTGAATAGTTTTTTATTTCAACTTCTAAATCCGATTTTACTACCAAGTCCTGTGTTAGCAAGACTAAGCCACCTGTTTCTTTTCCGTTATAGTAACAATCTACTATTTTTAGTAACCGGTGTTTTAGGTTGGTTAGGTGGTCATTTAGCATGCAGCCATCTTTCCAAACTACTCTTAATTCGCATTAAAAAAGATTCGCCAATTATATATTTATTGGTAAAACGCGCCATTTATACAACTTTTAGTATTGTTTTTGCAATAAACGCGCTAATTTATATGGGCCGAGCCCCAGTGCCCTTTTTGACCGTAAAGATAATAACTGAACCTCATGATACAGAAACATCTTTTTGGGAAATTACTGAATTCCAAGAGCTTCTGTGGTGGCTTTTCAAGCCATGGCCTATCTCTTTTTACGACCCTTCAAGAAAGAATCGAGGTGATCGATACATAAGAAATAGCCGGATCCATCTGACTAGTGGGTTTTACAAGGTAAAAACATCTACATATTATTTCAATAAATGTTTAACTGATGGAAAACTTAGGTTATGCATTGCAGCGTTGCCCAGTTTGTCAATTTTTGAGAAGTAATTAGAAAAATCTCTAGCGGGGTTTCATAGATTTGGGAAGAACTATTCCTTACATCAAGGCTGGATTTTACGGAAATTGATAAGAAATAAAATATTTCAAAAAGAATTAAAAGATAGAATAAAATTGTTGGATACCGGTTCTAGCTTTTCGAAAGCGGCGGGGGTAAAAAGCCGATTACTAGGTACAGTTAGAGAAAGAAGACTAGGTAGAGGTAAAGGAGAAAGAGTGCCCCATACATACGATCCCTTTATGAATAATTCCCGTGGACGGATTCCGGTCGCGCAAACCTATTTAATGATAAACGAGTTAGATTTGACTAGCTCTTGGAATGAATTAGAAACAAGAGAAAAGTGGAGACGTACGCTTAGGAATGAAAAAAATTCCATTAGAGTTTGGATTTCTTCGGGATTGCGACGAAGAACTAGAAACCCTTTACCCTGGGATGCCTTACCAGCGAAAGCTGGGCGTATGTTCCAATTTATATTCAGAAACAGAGGCAAATCTTTATACAGAAAGCGAGATCTTGAGGATGAGGTAACCATGATTCGCGATAGGATAGGGACTTTGCCTGAACCCGCTGTTACTTGGGAAGAAATACTGAGCTTCTATCCTGATGACCGAGCAGTGTTTTTAACTTATATAAAACAAGAAGAAAACCGTTACAGGTTTGACCAAATTTTTCTATCAGATAGATTTCGGGCAAGCGGTCGTAAACGCCCCCCAAATCGAAGGAAAGGTATGTGGGTACTGCAACACAAAATTGAGGATCTAGTCGCACATTTGGCTCGGAATAATGAGCTTTATTTTGATGATGGGTTCGACATCTTCGGATCAGACGGCGATATTCGTCACAGAAAATTGCGAAATCTAGGGGTCAATTTTGCAAAGGGAAGAACTGCCTCAGTAAGATTGGTAAGACGATATGCAAGAATCTCTGACTTTCGCCGATATTTATTGAAAGGGACCATAAGGTCCAGCAGACGGAAAACGTTGCTATGGAAGGCCCTCCAAGATAAAATCCGTTCGGCTTTTTTCCTCAGATTAATGGAAATGCCTACTTTAGTTCAAGTACCGGTTAAACAGTTAACGGGCTTGAAGACGGAGAAACTCTTTGCTGACTCAAAAAACATCTCAAATTATCAGATTGGGCAGCAATTAACTAGTTCTTCGTTGAAAAGAAAAATCTTACGTCAGTCCAAGCTTGCTCGTTCAGCTGTAGCCGCTAGGTCGGATATAGGACCCATTCATAATGGAAGGGGTCACATGTTGGTTTTTCAAGCCAGATTCCGGAAGTTCATAAAGCTACCTGTACTTATAGTTTTAAAAACTATTGGTCGTATGGTGCTTTGGCAAAATTCTGAATGGAATAAAGATTGGGCAAAATGGAAAAAGGAAATTCACATTAATTGTACATTTGATGGCGATGAATTCTCGCAGGATGACCTCCCCCCCCGCTGGTCGAAAGAAGGTCTACAAATAAAGATTGTATATCCGTTTCAACTGAAACCGTGGCACCGCATTGGAAGGAAAAATAGGTTGACTCCTCGTACGAAATCTACGAGAGCTCAACTGCTTTGGGGTCAAAAATCAGGAAATAAACGAAAATTGATAAAAAACAGAGCTAAATTTACTTATTTAACTGTTTTGGGATATCAGACAGATATACCTTTTGGGAGTATACAAAAGCAGCCATCATTCTGGAAACCTGTCAGAAAAAAATTGATTCAAATTTGCAGGAAGAAATTCTCATTGGGAAACAAGAAAATATACCGTTTTCTCAATTCAAAATTCAATCTGGGAATTTTGTTAAAACCTAGTGTAATCTTATTAAAGGAGTTCAATTTCTTTCCTGAGGTCAGAAAAGTCTTAGCTAGCTCCCCATATAATATTCAGACAAGATCTGGCCCTAATAACAATATAAAAGACAAAATAGAATCAAATCCAAATTTTGACAAAAAAGAGGGTGGATCTATCAATATTAGTAGTAATATTAGTAAGCGATTAGTTACTCAAAAATTGGGTACTGAAAAATTGCTATCAAACGTAGCCGAATTAGCGACTCCATTAAGCGGAGGGATTGGCCTATCTAAAAGACACACTGAACTAATTCAAGTTGATAGATTAGACTTAGATTACATGTTAAATAATACAGATTTAGCCGATGTTCCAAAATTTAATGACGGCGAGTTAAACAGTTTTAAAGAAAAAATATTGAAATTATATATACACGTCGTAGAGATAATCGATAAATGCTTCTTAGTTGCAGAGATATCATATTTAAAAGTTAACAGAGATTTCTGTTATCATTTCGATGAACTTGTCGTATTGCACACGCGACTATTGGGGGTGAGTAATAGTACTACTCATAAAACAAATCTAGTTTTTTCCAGACCGAACTATGGGTTTCCGTGGTTTGGCAAAACTTCATGGTTATCTCAAGCTTACCTTTACAAAAGTATTTGGGGCCTCGGCCTGGATAAGAATCTAAGCTTTAATTTCTTGTCGACTGATTGTAAGAACAGTCGTAGGGAAAAGCTTGAAATCGATGGAGGCCAAAATGCTGATTTAAATCTTTACCAATCTAAACAATCTTCAGCTTATTTGCAATATTCTTCCAAGCTTCCTATTAAGTACAATTCAAAAGCTTCAAAATCAAGTCAAATAAGTAAGTGCACGGATATGCCATTTGATGAGGCGAGTGAGGATGTTGCAAAGGAATTCTTAAATGAGCAGGTTTTGGAGTACATAGAGAAATGGGGATTTCTTAAAAAATTGCGTGAAGTAGATGCAAGTAACTGGAATAAGTGGTTAGATTGCTTTTCTAAATACAACTTACCACTAACGCTGTGGCGTGACGTAGCGCCCTACAGGTGGGGAATCAATTTTGATTACTTGAACGAATTCAATGGTATGGGGATAAGAATTGCAAATGAACGAGAAAATCACGTACTTCAAGATGAAGTACACCATTATTCTATATATGTAAAAAACCCCTTGCTCATAAATCGAATTAAAAATCTAAGTAGACTCCGCAAACGCAGAAATCTATTACAAGGTCTAACCGATTTTGTACGAACTGGAGATATGCAAAATATTCCCTTCCGACAAGATACTGCCGCAGAAAGACTTTACTGCAAGAACCGTATCTCAAAAATTATTGAAGTAAAAAGAAAAGGAGTGAGAAGATTTTTTAACCTACGCACTTCTGATTCAGAGATGAAATTCAATTCTAAGTTTGATTTGATGCCGTGGTTAGTTACAGACTCTACAGAGGTGAAAGCAATAAGTCGTTTTGGAAGAAAAAGATATAGACCAAAACATCCTATCATTAAAGAGAATCCTCGTCGATTTGGTAGATATGGTAGAAAACTCGATATAAGCTCTAAGTTTCAAGACTTATCTGATCAACTATACAGAGAAGTAATAGATGAGAGAGAATTTTCAAGATACCTATTCCGATGGAAATGGAAGTCTGAGGCAAAAGTGAGGAACCTGAAAAGCCTGGTAGCTCTCATAAGAATGTTAGGAGATGATGAAGATCTACTCAAACTCTGTAGAGATATGAATGTAGATTCAGAGGTATTAGGCCTATATTTCAAGTTAAAGTCAAGATTGGATATAGATACAAAAATGAGTATAAGAAGGCAATTACGCTTCAATTCGGCTCATCGTGTGCCAATATTATTTGATGATGAGAATTTGATGTACAAAATAATTCATCCTTTTTTAAAATTCAAGTCTAGATTGAGAAAGGGAGTTAAAAAACGACTGTACAGAAAGATATATAGCGATACCTATATCTCAAAGATATCATTTCTAGCCAAAGAGGGAAACAAAAAACGGATTTATAACATCGGAGATATCCTGCTTCCCCGACGTCGACGGGAATTCCGATTCCTCCGATCTTTGTTAATGTCGAGGTCTACAAAAACGGGAGCGCACGAACTCAATTCTAGGTTTGATTCTTTGTCGAAGATTGAACGGGCTCATAATAGTAAAGAATTTCAGGCTTTTGGGCTAACAGAAGTTCAAAAAATTAAGAGATTTTTGTGGCCCAGCCACCGTCTAGAGGAATTAGCATGCACCGGCAGATTCTGCTTCAACCTTATTACTGGAAGCCAATTTACAATACTTAAAATCCGAATGTATCCTGTTATTCGGAACTAGCAAGAACAAGAAGGGATAGGATAAAAAATAAAGATCTCCAAATGTGTGGAATTACTTGGAATTAACCCTGTTTTCGGTAATTCCAAGTAATTCCGCACATTCCATTCTTAATAGAATGGAAACTATCAAAAAAAGCCGTGACTGTTGGTAGATGATACATAGGTGCCCGCATCTAATTTGATATGATAGTTCATAACACTTAAAGGAAGAAAAATTAGATTTAGTTTTGTTTAAGACGTCACCACTGCAACTGATGATTAAAAAGCTTATAATCGATTTGGGATGGAGCAAGCAATCATAATTATTATCATTATTACTACGAATAAATCTAAATATATTGACGCGCAGCTAGTTGGTGGAAATAAAAATACTGGATTTACCGCTTTCCAAATTTACTATTTGACTCGTCAAGTTTTGAAACTTACCTCCCACTTGGAATTACACTCTGAGGACTACTCATCCCAAAGAGGTTTGCAAAAATTACTGGGTAAGCGTAGGCGCCTCTTAATATATTTATCCCACAAGAATACAGTTCTATATATGGGTATTCTAAAAAATTTAGGCATCCGCGGTTTAAAAAAGCGTTAATCTTTGATTTTTGATCACAGCAAATTTGAAATTTCAACATTTTGGAGTTGGCTTGGCACAGCTTCCTCCGACGACACAGCTTCCTCCGACGAAGCTAGATCTTGTGATATTTACCGGAAAGGAAGTAATTTACAGGTATGCATCTAAAAGAAAAAGGATTGGATCCAGTTGTAGTAAGCATGGGCCCCCATCATCCATCTATGCATGGTGTTCTTCGACTTGTTGTTACCTCAGAGGGCGAAAACGTTGTCGATTGCGAAACAATCCTGGGATATTTGCATAGAGGAATGGAAAAAATCGCCGAGAATCGGTCAATTTTGCAATACCTTCCGTACGTAACAAGATGGGATTATTTAGCCACCACGTTTGCTGAAGCCGTAACAGTCAACGCGCCAGAGAAATTGGCAAATATTCAAATACCCGGAAGAGCTAGCTATATACGCATAATCATGCTCGAATTAAGTCGAATAGCTTCACATTTGTTATGGCTTGGGCCATTCTTAGCAGATATTGGTGCACAAACTCCTTTTTTTTACATATTTCGAGAAAGAGAAATGATTTATGACTTGTTCGAGGCTGTTACCGGTATGCGAATGATGCATAATTACTTCCGCATCGGGGGGGTTGCCGCGGATCTGCCTTATGGATGGGTAGACAAGTGCTTAGACTTTTGCCACTATTGCCTACCGAAAATTCATGAATATGAGCGATTAATTACAAGGAACCCTATTTTTTTGAAACGGGTAATGGGTGTAGGCTTCATCAGCAGACAGGACGCTATCAATTGGGGTTTATCTGGACCCGTCTTACGGGCCTCAGGGGTTCAGTGGGATCTTCGCAAAGTCGATAACTATGAGTGTTATGACAACCTAGATTGGCAGATTAAGTGGCAAGAAGAGGGAGACTCCTTAGCCCGTTATTTGGTGCGAGTTGATGAAATGAAAGAATCAATAAATATTATTCAGCAGGCGCTGAGACTCCTTCCAGGAGGTCCGTATGAGAATTTGGAGGGTCGTCGTCTTGTCCAACAAGTAAAAGAGCTAGATTGGGATGGTTTCAATTATCAGTTCGTTGGCAAGAAATCTTCTCCTACTTTTAAATTGTCTAAACAAGAGCATTACGTAAGAGTCGAAGCTCCCAAGGGAGAATTAGGAATCTTTTTGATTGGAGATGACGACATCTTTCCTTGGAGATGGAAAATCCGTCCGCCTGGTTTTATAAATTTGCAGATTATTCCCCAATTGATAAAAGGAATGAAGCTCGCGGATATTATGACAATATTAGGTAGTATAGATATTATTATGGGAGAGGTTGATCGTTGAAATGGCAACTTATATTGAAATTTGCGGAGAACAAGTAGTTCAATTATTTAACAAGTTAGAATTTGCAAGAATTTCCTTTGAATCAATTTGGATTCTAATATCTACCCTCTTTTTAGTTGTGGGAGTTACGATAGGAGTACCAGTAATCGTGTGGCTTGAGCGGAAGGTGTCTGCGGGGGTGCAGCAACGTACTGGGCCGGAATATGCGGGTCCGCTGGGGATTGGTCAATCTTTGGCAGATGGAATCAAACTTCTACTAAAGGGGGATATCATTCCATCCAAGGGCGATGCTTGGTTATTTACTATTGGACCAGTCGTTGTAGTCACACCAGTCCTAATAAGCTACTTAGTAATACCTTTTGGCCAAAATATAATTTTATCTGATCTGAGTATAGGAGCTTTTTTTTGGATCGCTGTCTCAAGTATCGCCCCTTTGGGTCTTCTTATTGCGGGGTACGCCTCAAATAATAAATACTCTATTTTAGGTGGTTTTAGGGCTGCCGCCCAATCTATCAGTTACGAAATACCCCCAGCCTTGTGTATATTAGCTGCATCCTTACGTGCGATTCGCTAAGCATTAATAAATGAAAACTTATAATTCAAAAGAATTTGAAAATATTCTTAAGTGGTAGACCAAAGAGTTAATTGGGTGAGACCAAACAGCCTTTTCGCAGTTACGAGTTCAAACCCCATATCCCATGTACGGGCGCAGAAAATCCCAGCAGTGTTGCGCCGCTTCACCCCTGGCCTAGGCGTCATCTAGGCTTGACGCGGGAATGGTTAATCGTTTTTGGTTTTCCTTTAGGATTTAATGGAAGTGAACAGTAAGAAACACCAATATGCGCAAGAGATCTGTAAAGCGGAAGGCGTTGGAATAGTACGCAAGCCTAATTGCAGTGTTAAATTAGTTAAAGGATTGATAGTTGAAATCTTTTACCTGCTTTTACGAGTTTTTTCCCACATGAGACAGACTCGGTCTTGGTAGGGACGGCTGAGTAGTACATCCAAAAGATTTCAGTCTCGAGTACATTTTTGTTCACTGAGATACTAACTGTTTGGAACGAAGTAACCCTCATGACACTTCTGTTGATCAAAGATTCACGTATGAACTCCCCTAGCTTTAGTTTGGAGCTTTGTGCGACAAGCACGTCGGTTAATTATTCTATTAGAATATTATCATTCCTCGATGGAAATAAGAGTAATCTTAGTTTTCTTTTTTAGAAATCAAAAGAATATTTGCTGAATTTGATAACAAAAATAAAATAAATGAGGTTGAGATAGATTCGGAAGCAACTACTTTGTTGTGGCAAACGGAATCTCATTAATTCTAGTTGATTATTTTTATCTGATAGACCGTGCGTCATTAGTTTTTCTCCATGAAATTAATGAGGAGCCGTATGAAACTCCAACTTCATGTACGGTTTTGAATTAGAGGCGAAGGTTGTCGCCGACTATGCCTATCTGGTAGCTTGAGTACTGTTGATATAGTGAAAGCACAATCAAAGTTTGGTTTTTTAGGGTGGAATCCGTGGCGTCAGCCCGTAGGCTTCTTAGCTTTCTTCATCTCCTCATTAGCAGAATGTGAGAGGTTACCCTTTGATCTGCCAGAAGCCGAGGAAGAACTAGTTGCGGGCTACCAAACCGAATACTCAGGAATAAAATTTGGTCTACCTTATGTTGGTTCTCACTCAAATTTATTTGCTTCCGCGCTATTTGTAACAATTTTATACCTGGGGGGGTGGTATTTACCTATCTCCTACTTCGAAAATATTGGACTAGATTTTCTACTTCTAGGTCCCATCAGTGAACCTTTTAAGATATTGGGGCTGGGAGTAAGCATCTTCACTACATTATCAAAATCTTTTTTATTTATATTCCTATCCATTTTAACAAGATGGACTTTGCCTAGAGTAAGAATAGATCAATTACTAGATCTCGGGTGGAAATTTCTTTTGCCTATTGCTTTAGGTAACTTGTTGCTGACAGCTTCGTTTCAACTTCTAATAATAAGCTGACCTTTTTTACCTCAGTTTCGGTTCAAGTCAAATCTGTTTAATCTACTAGAAGGAGAAGAAACAAAGATGTTGTTTGTTTTTTCTCCCAGACATACGTTTATCTATACTTTAAATAATAAGTAGCAGATTGGGTTAATCTATTATATGTTTTCCAGACTAATTGAATTTCGGGATTATGGGCAACAAGCTGTAGAAGCCGCAAAATATATAGGTCAAGGTTTCGCGGTTACTTTAGATCACTTAAATCGTTCACCTATAACCGTTAAATATCCGTATGAAAAACTTTCATAATCCGAAAGATTTCGTGGACGCATTCATTTTGAATTTGACAAATGTATTGCTTGCGAAGTTTGTGTCCGAGTATGCCCAATAAATTTGCCAGTCGTAGATTGGATTTTGATGAGAGACATAAAAAAAAAACGATTAAAAAACTATAGCATCGATTTTGGAGTTTGCATCTTTTGCGGAAACTGCGTCGAATATTGTCCAACAAATTGTTTATCAATGACTGAAGAATATGAACTTTCCAGTTATGACCGACATGAATTAAATCACGATCAAACAGCTTTGGGCCGTTTACCCTTTTCTATAACCCAAGATGTTTCAATTCAAGTAGTTTTGACTCCAATAAATCTTTTGTTTGAAAGCAAAAAGGTTACTGACTAATTAGTCATCTGTCAATTAGTTAACTATTTTGAACGGTAAATCGATTGATTTAGATACTTGTTGTAATCAATAAAAAAGAGAAAAACTATGAAGTAGAGGTAGAACTATCATAAAATATTTAAGTGTTTGTGTCCAATGAATCTATCTGAATTAATTCATGAATTTATTTTGTCACTAGTAGAATTGGGTATTTCACTAGGAAGTTTGGGTGCAGTATCACTTGCCAATGTGGTTCATTCTGCTTTCTCTTTAGGGTTGGTTTTTACCCGTATATCTCTATCATACTTCGTATCGAACGCTGATTCCGTAGCTGCTGTACAACTCCTTGTTTATGTAGGAGCTATAAATGTATTAATTGTTTTTGCTGTAATGGTTACCAACAAACCTACGCAATCTGGTTCTACCTTTTGGGGCATGGGGTTTCTAACCGTTTCAGTAGCTTGTGTAAGCCTTTTCTTAGTACTAGTTAATATGATTCACAATACAAATTGGTTTGATATAAGTTTAATCAATCAATCGCAGATTCCTTTGTCAAATATACATACGATTGACATACATCAACTTGGTTATAAATTATTCAGTGAGTTTTTACTTCCATTTGAACTTCTTTCGATACTTTTGTTAGTTGCTTTGGTGGGAGCAGTTAACTCAGCGCGTGACGAAGAGACAAACACAACTGACGAAAAGTCAGCTTTTTTATCATCTCGCACTAATAATCATTCTTAATTTACCTGATTAATCTTAACTTGCTCGTAATAATAGCAAAGGAGTTATAGCAAAAAAACCAGGCTTATTCTGATTTTTTATTTTAGGAGGATTCTAATAAAAAAAAATGTTTGAACCCGGACTAATTTTAGGCGCGTACCTTTTCTGTGTAGGATTTCTCGGTTTAATTACAAGTAGAAACATGGTTAGGGCACTTATGAGTCTCGAGTCAATTTTTAATTCGATTAATGTAAATTTTATTACATTTTCTAATTTTTTTAGCAATAACCGAGCGGGTGGGGAGATATTCCCCATATTTGTGATAGCCGTTGCGGCTGCCGAGGCCGCCACCGGGTTAGCCACCGCTACTTCCCTCCGACGAAATGGGAGATCTACTCGTATCGATCAGTTTAATTTGTTAAAATGGTGATTGATAAGTAGAAAGAGCAATTTTGTAAATATAATTGATTTTTTGTTCAAGTAGAGCTAGAGTATCCCTATTTATTAGATTGTTTTAATACTTTAAAAAAGGGATGTTTTGCAAGTAGTTAACAGATTATAACGGATTATTTGGGAAAGAAAGAAGCATAGAAATACGTCAGTTGGTTACAACACTAGGATTTACATGAAAGATAGAAGGAAAAGGTTTTTACTTCAATCTCTTTACCAAAAAAAAAAAAATTGATCTAGGAATAGGAGTGAGTAAAGTCAATGGCACATTCAGTGAAAATATATGACACATGTATCGGCTGCACCCAGTGTGTGAGAGCATGTCCTACGGATGTGTTAGAAATGATACCCTGGGATGGTTGTAAAGCAAATCAGATAGCCTCCGCTCCTAGAACTGAAGATTGCGTGGGTTGCAAGAGATGTGAATCCGCTTGTCCAACAGATTTTTTAAGTGTACGCGTCTACTTGGGAGCTGAAACAACCCGTAGTATGGGTTTGGCCTACTAGTGGTCGGATAAAGTGAAAAAAACTTAAGAATTAATAAATTATTCCGACTCGTACTCGAACCTTCAGGATTACAAAGGTCGAGTATGAGTCCCATGCAATTTCCTTTGTATCATTTTTTTTTTTATTTTTATCTATGATGAGTAATGTACCTCGGCTAACTACAATTGTTCTTTTTCCAATTCTTGCCAGCTTTTTAATTCCAATTCTGCCTCGCGATGGAAGCAGAATCATTCGATGGTATACTCCGGGTATTTGTATTTTGGAATTCTCCCTGATTACTTATATTTTTTATTGCCACTTCCAATGCAATCTTCAATCCATCCAGTTAGTGGAGACGTTAAAGTGGGTAAACTCCATTCATTTTCATTGGATACTTGGCATTGACGGACTTTCGATGAGTCTCATTTTACTGACGGGTTTTATAACTACCTTGGCAACCCTAGCGGCTTGGCCTATAACTCGCAATACACGGCTATTCCATTTTTTGATGTTAGTTATGTATAGTGGTCAGATTGGGTTGTTTGCTTCTCGCGACATTTTGCTTTTTTTTTTCATGTGGGAACTGGAGCTAATTCCAGTCTATTTACTCTTATGCTTATGGGGTGGGAGAAGGCGTTTATATTCAGCCACAAAATTTGTTTTATACACAGCAGGCGGCTCAATTTTTCTTCTAGTAGCAGCTTTAACCACGAGTTTTTATGGAAATGAAATCCCCTCGTTTGACATCCAGATTTTAATGGATAAATCATATCCTATCTCGTTGGAGATCGTTATTTATGTAGGTTTTTCAATTGCCTATGCGGTAAAATTGCCGATAATTCCCTTTCATACTTGGTTGCCAGATACTCATGGAGAAGCACACTATAGCACATGCATGTTATTAGCTGGGATATTATCAAAAATGGGAGGATATGGGCTGATTCGGATCAATTTGGAGTTACTAGTTCATGCGCATTCTCTATTTGGATCTTGGCTGATTTTGTTCGGAGCAATTCAGATTGTATATGCTTCTTCAGCTTCTATGAGTCAGCGTAATCTGAAGAGAAGGATAGCTTATTCTTCAATTTCTCATATGGGTTTTGTAGCCATCGGGGTTGGTTCCTTGACAGATGCGGGGATTAATGGAGCTATATTGCAAATGATTTCTCATGGCTTAATTGGCGCAGCCTTATTTTTCCTTGCAGGTACTTGCTACGATCGAACACATACTTCAATTCTTGATGAATTGGGGGGGATTGCAACTCCCATGCCTAAAGTATTTACCACGTTTAGTGCATTCTCGCTCGCATCTCTTGCACTACCAGGAATGAGCGGTTTCATTTCAGAATTATTAGTATTTCTGGGTGTTGTTACCAGCGAAAGATATTCATTTTTATTCAAAGCGGAAATCTCGGTGTTGGAGGCAACCGGTACAGTATTAGCCTCTATTTACTTGTTATCGATGTTACGACGAATGTTTTATGGTTACAGGTTAGCCAACGAATTCAATCCTTTTCTAATTGATTTTGGTCCGAGAGAAATATTTATCCCAATTTGTCTCTTTTTACCAATACTAGGTATCGGCTCATATCCAAATCTAATTTTACCTCTACGGAATAGACGAGTTTTCTCAATATTGCTTTCTTATTTAGATATAAGATGAGGGAAAATAGAAAGCCCAAAGAGATTACATAAAAAAATTCATAAAAAAAAACGGGGGGGGGGGGGGGGGGGGTAGGAAAACTCTCCGAAATAAGTATCACCAATAATGCTTGTATACAATATGTATATAACACGTCCGTCATCTTCCGATTGTTTATGCTTGGAATTGCTAGCACGACTAAAAGAGAATGGGAAGCAAAAACAAACACTTATTCAGAAATTGTTTGTTTTTGCCCCCCCCCCCTTATACTTGTTTTTTCTATCAGTTCTTTTTTGTTTACTCAGTAATAGGATGAACAGAACTTCTTATTTTGGACTCAATTCATTGAAATTTCATTGTTTTTATACAAACCATCCGTAGTTATGTAATCCAACTCCTAATAAATTGACTCCCAAGAAGCAAATCCGAACTAAAAAGAAACCAATAGATGCTGCCGTAGCTGGCCCCTCCACCATCTGCTTGTTAGTGTTAGTTATTCTAATATGAAGATAAGTAGCGTGTGTCGGCCAAGTTACTAACGCCCAGGTTTCTTTGGGGTCCCAGCTCCGATAGGATCCCCGAGCTTCATTAGCCCACACTGCTCCAGAAAGTATACCAATGGTTAATAAAGAGAATCCCAAACTTATGGTTTGGTAAACCCATCTATCTAATTGATTAATTAGTTGATATCTTTTTATATTTGGGGATAGTAAGTGGAAAAAATTCCGCGAATCAAATTCACTCCAAATGTTTAGCAAAGTACTACGTTTGTGGCAAATTCGTCTTGAGCCGAAAGCAAGGTTATTTTTTAACCTGCCGTAAAGAAGACTTGATGAAACTATTGCTGACAAAGAACCACACAGCAGGGTTGCGTAACTAAATAGCATCGTACTTACATGCGTCATCAGCCGATGAGACTGCAAAGCAGGGACCAAAGGCGCGGACTGCTGCATTTCCTCAGGAAGACCTAAAGTTGCGAAGGCGTGAGTCAACATAGCACCCGGTACCGTAACTGCACCTGACAACCCATTCTGATGTCTAATTTTTGAAATTACGTATAATAAAGAGAAGTTCCATGAAAGAAACATTGATGACTCATACAAATTGCTTAGTGGTAGGTGCTTAGTTTGGAACCAGCGGGTTACTAAAGACTCCGTTGTACATGGAAAAGCAATTGTCATAATCTTCCCGCTAAGCCTATTTGACGTATCAAATTCATAGAATAAGTTGGTCAGATTGAGCGATGTAGCGAAAAATAGCATAAAGAACGAGATGTGGATCAGAGTGTGTTCGATATCCATGTAGGTATACATCGTATTGAAAGAAGACCAATAAATTAGTTATATTTGATTTGAGAATTTCAAATTAAATATTTTCAAGATAATTTTTCTATTCTTTCTTGTATAAATTTGAAGGGGGAAGCCTTATAATTGTTAAAGTTTTGGCATCAATTAACTATTAAATTTCAGTGTCTAAAAAAGCACAATAAACAAAAAAAAATAGTTTGTATTATTGAATACAATAGGAATCCGTCTGCATAGAAAGAATTCTATATTTCCAATTATTCATGAGGGTAAGTATACAACGGTTGGACTTATCGAAACTGCCGCTACTCGGATTCGAACCGAGATGCTCTAGCACTGCTTCCTAAGAGCAGCGTGTCTACCTGTTTCACCATAGCGGCTTTGTCTTTTTTTGTATGGACTCTCTCTCTATATATATATGTATATTCGTGTATATATCTATATTTTCTGAGTATATTATATATGAGTTTGAGCTGATAAGTCAATGTCTAATTATTATATAGCAAAAAAAATTTACCAAAGCGACAATGGAAAGAAGGTTCCCTAGAAATAGAAGTTTACAACAATTAAAATAGCAGCTTGGGGGTTATCTGCAAATCCCAGGGGGTGCCGGCGCTGGGTATAAAAAGCTATATCTATATCATAGATATATATTATATATCTATATATGATATGTGTATCACGGGATATGGCGCAGTTTGGTAGCGCGTCATCTTGGGGTGATGAAGGTCGCGGGTTCGAATCCCTCTATTCCGAGTAATAATATGAATATTAGGGTTGCTAAATAAGCTAATAAAAAGCAACTATCTAATATTTTTAGATATAAGTAATAAATAGATTTAGATGCATCTAAACATGAAACTTGTCATTAATTAATGTTTTGTGGGAAAGATTGTGAAGGTAAATAATAGAATCAATATTATTAAGCTTCACAATCTTTTTTGATTCGTCAACTATTAATTTGTTCTTTCATTAATTTATAGTTGTCTCCTTTGAGTTTAAATAGCAGCTAACTAATAATAGTTAGCTGTTCATCCCTACGATACCTAAGCAAACCTATTTCAGATTATAGTTAGAGCAAATAACTAGATAAAAAAATCGGGAAAATGAAATAAGAAGCGGTTAAAGTGTTATAGCGATTGGTACTAATAGCTTGGAGTTAACATAAAATAAACCTTTAAAGATTGAAAAGGTTTGTTAACACTTGCCTATAATGGGTTATCTACTCGCATTTGAAATAATAGTAGATTTCATTAATGAAATCTACAACTGGAGAGAAAAAAGATAAAAACAGGTTTTAATTAGTTTATGAAAATGGCTAAAATAGCATATTATTGTTTTCTATGCTATTTTTTTATATCCTACATTTTCTGATACGTAGAAAAAACTTCTTGAACGGCCGGTTAAGATGGATTGGGCCAAGGAAAACGCCTTAGACGCCAATCTTGCAGTTTTAGTTTTCCATGTATTATTACGGATCTTCTTTTTTGACCTAGAGGTTCGTTTTTTAGGAACTGCCATATATCTAGTATTTCTATGCAACTAACTTAAAACTATGTTGATACATATCAATAGAATGAATATAATAGAGAAAAGTCAACAGATTTTGATCAAAACTAGACAATAGGTTGAAGAGGTATTCAACATTTGTTTAGTTTCTCACGACCAAAGCATATGGAATCAACAATAAATCGGCTCATACTCTCTCTATACCCAAGAATTCGTCGTGTTTTATTCTTAGAAGAAATCCGCTGTATTACCATTTTCTTCTTGAAGCAACCGTGTAAAATTCTGCCTTTGACAGCTGCATTATCTAACCACGGATACCCAAAATTGATATTGGATCCGTGACAAATAAGTAAGACTCGATTTATCGATATCTTTGTATTGCACGCCACCATTCGTTGGATTGGTGCAAAGTCTCGAGCATCGTGAAATCTTCCCTGTTCCACTCGGAGTTGTTTACCGCCGATGTCAATTATTGCGTATTTATTCATTCTAATTTTATCTTTTTTAACTAAAAAAAAAAGCACACACATTGGGGCGTTTGATTTGCAAACCTCATCACAATTAAAATATCTAACCTTACTAAGTATCTCGAGCATCTTGAAATATTGTCAAGTTTTTAACAAAGAACTAGAAAAAAAAAAAAAAAAATTGGCTGATGTTTTCTGCATACTAATCAAATTTTGAACTTATGGCATGCATATATTCTATTTCATAACCATATTGTTTTTTTCAGTTTTGACTCGTAATAGAAAGAAGTTGAAAACAATAACAAAATTAATTTGGATTTGGTACGACCGTGGAACTGCCAACTGAATATGCCTGTTTCATACCCCTGTGTCCGCTGGTAGCTTCTTGTTTAACAGGATCTTTATTATTTATTTCTCCAAGAACTACAAGAAGCTTGCGCCGCTTGTGCGCTGCGTTCAATATCTCTTTATTAGCCGCCGCTATGTTCGTTTCTTTTAGCCTATTTTGTCGACAAGCGGCAACTCAATCTATTCAGCAGTATTTGTGGATTCGGATTCCAAAGAGTGATTTCTGTTTGAACATTGGTTTTGCGATCGATCCGCTTACCCTTGCTATGTCAATTTTAGTTACTACTGTGGGATTCTTAGTGATGCTTTACAGCGATAGCTATATGTGCCACGACTAGGGATACACAAGGTTTTACGCCTATTTAAGTTTGTTTATTGCGTCGATGCTGGGATTAGTTCTCAGTCCCAATTTAATACAGATTTACATCTTTTGGGAATTGGTCGGGATGTGTTCTTATTTGTTGATAGGATTTTGGTTTACCAGATCCAGCGCAGCAAGTGCTTGTCAGAAGGCTTTTGTGACTAATCGCATCGGGGATTTTGGGTTGCTGCTAGGTGTATCAGGTGTCTACTGGATAACCGGCAGTTTTGAGATCTTTGAGTTGTGTGATTGATTTTTTGAATTGAGTAGCAGCAACGCTATCAATCCGATTTTTGCTAATACAATAGCTCTTTTACTATTTCTAGGTCCGGTTGCCAAGTCCGCCCAATTCCCACTTCACGTGTGGCTGCCAGACGCTATGGAGGGACCTACCCCTATATCGGCTCTTATTCACGCAGCTACTATGGTGGCTGCCGGGATTTTCCTGATAGCTCGTATTTTCAACTTCATTTCACTGCTGCCTTTGGCCATGTCTGCTATTTCGTGGGTGGGTGGGATAACAACCTTGCTAGGCGCCACACTGGCTCTCGCTCAAAAAGATTTAAAAAGATGTTTGGCTTACTCCACCATGTCTCAATTAGGATATATGGTACTAGCTCCGGGTATTGGTGCTTCCCAATCTGCTTTGTTTCATCTTATTACACATGCTTATTCAAAAGCTTTGTCATTTTTGGGCTCTGGTTCAGTTATTCACGCTATGGAAAAGGTAGTCGGATACTCCCCCACTAGAAGTCAGAATATGTTTCTTATGGGTGGCTTAAGAAAATGCATGCCTTATACTGGGACTACTTTTCTTTTAGGAACTCTTTCTTTGTGCGGCATACCTCCATTCTCTTGTTTCTGGTCTAAGGATCAAATTATTGCAGAAAGTTGGCTACGGTCACCTTATTTAGGATTACTGGCTTCCATTACAGCAGGGCTCACTGCGTTTTACACGTTTCGTATTTATCTCCTAACTTTTGAGGGAAATTTTCGTGCTAACCAAAAAGATCGCACGGGTTTCTATACTTTTGTTCCACCTGAAAAAATTACTAGTTTATGGGGCACAGCTAAATCAAACCCGTGTCCAATAAAGATTGACAATATTTCACATACTGCGGATATACAGGAAGGCTGGTATTTAGAACCGGAAAACCGTGTAATCCAGTCTCTTCCTGGAAAGGAAAAACCACAAGATAAGAAAACGATTCAGAGTTATAGTGATCAAAACCAGCTTTACCCTCAAGAATCAAATTTTTGTATGTTATTGCCTATGATTATTCTCACAATACCTACCGTACTTGTTGGGTTGAAAGGGGTTAACCCGATGCTAAATCTGGGTAGTCCGGATCTTTTGTTTGACTGGCTAATCTCTCTCCCTTTTATATCAAAAGATACAAAATCTATCGAAAATTTGATAGATATACTAAAGAGTTCTGCCCCCTCCCTTGGTCTATCCCTAATTGGAATACTTATTTCTATTACAGTTTATAGTCAAGTTAAAAAATTTACCGATACAAAATTTTTTGAAGAATTAAAATTAATAAACAAAGTTCTTTTGAAAAATTCCGTAATCTTTATAAAAGATTGGTCTACAAATCGAGGTTACATTGACTATTATTACGACATCTACTGCAAGCGGGGTGTTCTGTCATTAAGTAGATTGGTCTTGTATTTTGACCAATGGATCATCGATGGCTTTACTAATGGAGTAGGGGCTTCCAGTTTTTTTGCTGGGGAGAGTTTACGACGTGAAAAAAATGGCAGAATATCTCATTATTTACTTGGATTATTAATTGGAGTCGCTTTGTTGGTATCCTTGTTTCTTTCTTTATATTACAACTAGTTGTTGATTTCCCAATCCCGCCCTTGCCGTAAACTGCTACTTTCGTTTCACGAAGCTCCAATTCGTGTTCATTTCTCCCGACTATTCTTCATTTTCCCCATCTCAATCTATCTTCTTTTTGCTGTTTTTTTTTCCTCAAAGACAAAGATATCACTTTGTTCTACGAGGCGGTAGAATCCTGCGGCTATTCTACTACGCCCCCTGGGGGGGGGGGAATAGGAAGTACTAATTGGTGATTGATCGATAAAGATCATGGGGGGGGGGGGGGCTTGTGGGGTTGATCTAGACCTCGGTCGCCCCCCCCCCCCCCCCCCTCTCCCAATTTTTGGGACCCCATTCTATTCAAATGGGATTGCTATCGCCCCCTCCTCCTCCTATAATAGGAGTTAGGTTGTACGTGAAGTAAACTTCATGAACTGTTGGAGAAAGCTTAACGTCTTGCAGATTGAGAAGCGGTTCAAAGGACAAAGATTTTCGAGTGTGTATGACACTGAATTGCCTACCACTTTCCTCGGTAGCTCAGCGGTAGAGCGGTCGGCTGTTAACCGATTGGTCGTAGGTTCGAATCCTACCCGGGGAGATTCGTTCTAATCTACGTCGATAATCCCTAATAGTTGGATAGCTTTGTTTCCCACATATCCCAAATGATATTGCGTTGATTCACGACCCACAAACCAGTGGATGATTAAGTATCGTCCTTTTTTCCAGCTCTAAAAAGTGAATAGAAATAGATTTGTGCGTTTTACCCCCCCCCAAGGCAAGGACCCTGCCTATTCAGAGATCGTTTTTTGGGGCCCCCACTTCAACGGATTACGGTGTATTGAGCAATTGGAATGGGCGAGTCAATCAGTCATCTGGTGGGGGGGGGGTAAATCCACGATTTTGTAAGAGAAAGGACCTGTTCCGGGCGTGAGGTTAAGGGGTTGTTTTGCAAAATCCCTACGGAATAAGCTATTGATGCTTTTCAATCTTCTTTCTAAGCAAAAAGGCTCATAATAGAATATACTCATATAGACAATAGTCTTCAGTTCCTTAATTTTTCTTTTCAGGTGCTACAAATAGAAAGTTATTTGTATCAGTAAAAGTAAAAATAGATTTTGCTTTTACTGATTTAGCTTCTAATTATATTGCCAGAGGTTTAGACAGAATGAGGCTAAGGTTTGTTCTATGAACTCTCATGAGAAAATTGTTTCGTCGTTCAATCCAGTGACACCCCGCCAAACCAGAACGGGTTGAATAGATATTAATAAGTTTCAAGCAACATATTATAGGTAAGAAAATTTTGAAATAGGCAACGTTTTTGCCTCATCCATTTGTTTCTATGAACCAGAACCCTAAATCGAAGAAATCGCTCTGGGAACTCTTCTACTACCATGTAGGAATCAAAGCAATTGAACCAATAAATATTTGGATACTGGAGATGTATATCCATAAAGGAAATCTCTTTGACGTATTCGGGATTTTGCTCCTCTTCATTCAAAGGGAGATTATTCGACCGTTTAATAGATTGAATAGATGAGTCAGGTCGCGATTTTGGATTATCTTCACGGTTCGGATTATCTTCACGGTTCAGATTATCTTCACGGTTCGGATTATCTTCACGGTAGAGAAAAAAGTCTTTGATTTGATTATTTGACAATTTATTGGGCTCCTTTATTATACCGTAAATGGTGTAAAGCCTCCGCGCCGGCTCTTTTGTCGGCAACAAGCTGCGACGTGAGGAAGGAATGTTAGGATCTGGCTGGAACAGAAGCACGGGGTCCCAGATGAAGCGCGACCCGAAGGGTCGAGTCGTTTCATGGAATCGATTAAAGTGTGTTTCATATTCATTAGAGGAGTCGCCGGATATTCCCAATTCTATAAATTGCTCGCGTAACAACATATTATCCAACTGGTTTTCCATTCTTTCAATAAATTGTTCTTTCAAATGAATCGGATATTTTTCAAAACTAAATAGATATCCGCTTTTCTCACACGATTTACTTTTGTCACCCTTAATCCTATTGAATTCAAAATCTTTTTGGGGTATATAATTATAATTTTGGTAAAGGAGAATTAAATTATACAAATGATTGGGTTCAGATAATACCCTCGCCAACTCAAAAGCCCCGCCTCGCAGGAAACGGAGACGCCAAGCCTTATGGGACCAAGTGATCTCACGCGACAATCCCATCAGACCTGAGTTTATTAGTTTGGGTGACCGTTGCAGTTCGAAGTCGGTTCGACTGCTAAACCCCACCCTTCTCACAAATTTAGAAGAACGGCTTGTAGAGGTTACATCTAAACAAGACCTGGGTTTATCAATAGGAACAGAAAAGGAAAAACTGTTGCTGTGTTGACCTTCGTCTTTACAAATTACCGAACGTGGGAAATTAGTCGATAGGTTTTCTAGTACACCGCAAGCTAGGTTCAAGTCATTCTCTACGAGTTTGTCGATAACAATGAAATTTTCTTTCTCCCTCATATCCATCTGGATCGAATCGCGAGCTACTAATCCAGCTAGTATCCCTAGGGTATGCGAAAATAGAGTGAATTCATTAAATGTTGACTTAGTTATTGAAGGTTCCACAAACCAGTTAGACAAATAATAAAATCGCATCTTTAACTCGTTACGACCAATATTTGTGAGATAAGTATTTGTCAAACTCTTCTTCGAAGTAGCTTCCGCTATCTCGTAGGAAAAAATATCCCATCCGGAACCGGATTCTATCCCATTGCTCATATCACTAGCAGTCGAATGTTGTCTATGCAAAGCTAATTCAATTGCGTTGCTACATATAATCTTACTTCTTTTGGAAGTACCTATCAATAACGCCTCGTTAGCGAGAAGGAGTAAATCTCGTCTACTATAACCCGCAGTTCCAGACCCAATACCTTCAATAATAGGAAGGGGCGGATTAGCCTCCATTTTGCAACCTTTGATACGTAATAGGATTGATAATTCTTTATGACGCTGATACCCGTTGGATTTTCGAAAATTTATTAATTGGTTTAACCGGTTCGGAGCTATTGGAGCTGGATCTATCCTCGCAGGTACGTGAGTCGTAGCGATAACAACACTGTTGGAATTGCCGCGCCTGTCACCAATACTTTTCAATATTTCGCAAAGTAAGAATTTGGGCTCAGCTTCTAGCTTATGATACGAACGAATAATATTCAATTCATGAATATCTTGAATCCATAGTGTACAAGGATACATCTCTTTTGCCATTTTAAAAACGAGAATTATTCGATGTACGCTTTCTTTCGAGATGAAAGTTCCACGTGGATTATTATAAAAGGCTTCGTTGTATATCATCTTTTTCATTGGTAATTTCACCACTGGAGAGTAGGAATCGAATGCTAAATCTCTAATAATGGAAGATCGGCCAGTTTCTATGGGTCCTACTAATAAAATACCTTTATATGGTAATAATCCCGATTGATATGAGATAGGTATGTCATGACATGGCATATTTAGTAGACTACCTACTCGTCTCGTTGTTACTGAAAGTAGAATATTTCTCTCGGGTGCGAAAAAAGCCCACTTCTCCGCAGGATCCAACTTACGGATCTTGTGACTCAATAGATCATTTTGCCATACTTGGAGTAAGTTTGCTAAAACATTAGATCTTTCTTGGAGATAAGGTTCGTGAGAGATGTTGTTGCCCAATAAATCATAATTGGAATTCAATTTCAACACATACCTATAAAGACTATTCTTCGTCACTAAATGTTCAGTCAGAGGTTCTTTATTATCATCTAGTATATCGGAACTATCTCTATGAGATATCCATGAATCAAGCTCATTTTTCACAAAGAAGAAAAATAATATATTATTTATATAATTCAACAATCTATTCAAAGAATAGATTAGTAGATCTCTCGTTGACATGTAGCTTGTCGAAGGGGAATACATTACCTCTCTCAAATAGGATCGACACGTTGGATCTGTCAAAAATTCAATAGTATTGAAACGTTTCCATAAATGAAAGGAATTGAAACCCGAAACAGCAGACAAAGGGTGTTTGAATAATGCAAGAACGGTGAATACTGAAAGAATAAAGTAATAGAAGATAGACCTATTGGGAAATTGAGATATTGACCATCCTCCCGAATGTAAAAGCTCGGCTTTATCAGGAATTTCTTCTAAAATAAGAAGACTTGTCTCGGATACTATAGTATTGACAGAATCGTTGTCAAATCTCAATCCTAGGCTTTGCATTCTTTGGAGTAAATAGGCTTTCGCGCCATCTACTACATCCTCAGCCATTACTTTACAAATCCTAATAAAATCATGGGTTAAGTCATAACTTATTTTAAGTACTATTTCTGGATATGTTTCTCTAATCAGATCGTAGAAGTATCTCCACCAGGTAGGGGTAAAAAACCAAGGTATATAATCTATAAATAAGCTCCATTTTTGGCCGATATTGTTTTTCCAAAAGATCCAAGAGATCTTATATCTAGTCAAATCTTTTAATAATTCATTGAAATTAATAAAATGGGATGAACAAGTAGCCTCTTTCCGGATAAATTGATCCGCGAAGTCCGTATCTTCGTTCGCAACCTCCTTTACAATCGATTCTGCTAGAGATCTCGATGTTGCATCCTCCCATAATGGGAGTCTTAGCGACCAATAATATGTTCTCATTTCCTCCGGTTCCCAGAAATACCTAATAGACAAATTCTTTTGATAGACCCGACCCAATACCAGATTCTTGGGGCGATATCGGGGTCGTCGATCTGACGATGAATCGGAGTTTGTCGACATCTCCTTCAAAGACACTCTATTGCTACTGCACAAATAGAAAAATGAATCTATCGTTTCACAAGGAGATGAATTCAAACTTGCCAGTAACCTCTTCAGATCCGAAATAGAATAGGAAAGCCCATCTGAATGAGTTACCGATGCTGTCGATTTATGCAGATTAAACAAAAGAAGTTGGATTGGTGTGAGTACGTGGCCAGCAACTTCCCCTGCTGCTTGTTTCGAGAAATTGGATGACAACGAATCTGACAGTTGGGGATGAATAAATGAGATGGTTTTGAATGAGATAGCTTCATCTTCGGAGCCCGCATATAAGTTTTCTAAGACGTCGAGATAACTACTGCTGCATCTCCCAATAAAATAAATTCTTTTCCTTTTCGGGATAAAGTTGCTTCCGGCACAGTTCCGTACAGGTGAGTCGTCTAGAGAGTTTAGTTTATTAACCTGATCATAAATGTATCTCGAAGTATTCCCACCAATATCTCTAGCTGAACCCCCCCCACGGTTTAAATCATGCAGAAACAGATTACAGAATTGCTTCCCTGTAATGGAAAGAGCATTGCTTGAAAATCCTGCTCGGATGGGTTCGATACGGGGCAACCCGAGAGAAGTAGGATTCACTGCAGGTTCCAGCTCGGTCGAAGAGCCTACTGATTTCTCACTCACTAACAGTTTGGATTCAATAAAGAAACTCAATTCTCTTTCAAGAATTGTTTTGAGCAAAAGCATCTTTTCGTTACTGGAATACCCTAATAAATATAATAAAGAATGATATATCATTAGATCTATCTTGGTGAATTCCTCGATACTGACAGTTAGATCAGTGAACTTATTCAATTTTTCGATGCAATAATCAATGGTATATATCAAAGCTTTCTGGTAAGTAGCGTCAGCAACAATCACTTTATAAAGAAAAAAAACATTGACAAATCGATGAAAATATCTTTCGTTCTGTTGATTGTTATTACCGAGACTGACACTACTATTACTTAGTAATTTGTTTCTTATTATTGATACACGGCAAATTGATTTATCCAAATCATATTTTAATACTTTCTCGACAGGGGAAAGAGACGAATCCCCGATCGTATTGAGCCAGCTATGCACGTTTGACTGAACATTTTTAAACTCATCAATTTGATTGGTAATAGATTCGCTCAATAGGCGCTCTACGTTATCTTTCCATTTTAACACCATTTATTCAGTTGCAATTCTTGTTACATCGGCGTACTCCCCGCTCCCCGTCCAGACATCTAATCGATATTTGATTTGGAAGAAATATTGAGTAGATAATGCGCAGAAATAGTCATAGAAAAGAAACATGTATGTCGAGTAGAGAGATATGATTCTATTTCTTCCATACAATCTAACTAAAGAATATATTGAATGTATGTGACCTTTTTCTTTCAATTAGTTTAAAAAAGTAGTATTTTCACTTCGATTACTTATTTTTCTTTTTCTAGGTATACCTAAAGGTATTTGAAAATAGTTTGGAATGATCTCATTTGGAATAATCTCATCGAGGTTGAGGCGTCTGCCACCCGCTAGCCCAAGTTTTTTGCCATATATTCCAGTAAGCGGTATGCCACCCTTCGTTTTCAACGGAAACCCTTTCCCAGATTTAACGCTATTACTGACGTCAATAGCTATTGCTCCATTAAAAATCAGATTTGATTTCTCAATTATCGACAGAAATTTGGTGAGTCGGTTTATTACTTCATTTTTTATTTGTGAATAAGTGTGTAGGATGGGAAATCCTTCCCCACTTCTGTCACAATCTAATCCGAATATGCAGCCACGAAACGGCGTCATCTTTTCACAAAACGTGAATGAAGACAAGCTGGAAAAGGCTTCTCGCTCAAAAGGAAATCCCCATCTGTCCCCCCGGTGATCTGCTGAATCTCCGGATTCAAGTGACGCCCTGTCATGGGAGTTTAATACTGCGGGACCCAATAAGTCGTTTCCCAATTGTGTCGCTTGTAACCGATCCAGATCTCGCTTGTTACGATTTTCCCAAAAGAATAACGAATCAAAATTACTTTGGTTGTTTTTAAATACTAGCGTATCTTTATAGAATTTGAAAAACCCGCTTGAATCTTGTAAACACTTATCCCCACAAAACCTAAGAAATACTTGAATCCCATTAGTATCATCCTTGTTGGATATATCAAAGAGCGAATCCCTCATTATGCATGTCTTCCATCTACCGCAAACCAGATGAGTCATCGCATCATAACGAACTTGCTTCTCTTTTTTTGTTGACCCTACAGAAATATCTTCGTTCAAACTTAAGTAGTGGGAAAAGAGTACTCCCCTTTTTCCATTCTTTTCAACAGATAAATATCTTTTGAATCGGGGAAGGTAGTTGCAGGAAAAGTTACCATAATTTTCTGCCTGCTCCTTGATCACTCCGTCACCCCCATTAATGACTCCCGCTACTATAAAATTCTTTTCGATCGACCTTTTGTCACTCAGACAATGCATAGATATTGGTATTGTTAACAACATCAGCATCTCCAGGTTGATGCCGCTATCTCCTTTTAGTGAATTACGCAGATTGCGTAAAAATAGTGAACTCAGAAATCACAAGTCAGAGAATCTGATAAAAGGTTCATAGTTGGAAGATGGACTAATGAAAAATTCTTTGAGATGTTGGTTTTTCAATGATTTGAAGAAGTGGTCTAATAGACTGACTCCTACTAACTCTGAGATTTCAGATGAAAAATATGGACTTCCCGCTCTTTTTTTTGCCATCTTTTTTACCTTTCTTTCTCTTTTCATATTAATTCTACGCGATAGACACTTTCTATTTCCCACATTTATTATACCAATAATTCCGAGAATTTCAAGATGGGATGAAATAAATATTTCAAACGAAATAGTGATTTCTGTGAAGAGTCGTATCCAAAACTTTAATTAGATCGGGAATTCTCAACTGTTATTGTCGAAGAGACTTACACATATTTCAATCAGCTACCGTAATAAGTCTTCTTTCTTTGTTCCAGAGCAGAGCGATAGGATTGAATTACCCAATTGGATGGGCGAACGACGGGGATTGAACCCGCGCGTGATGGATCCACAATCCATTGCCTTGATCCACTTGGCTACGTCCGCCCCCTCTGTTGATTTAGCTGGCCCCTATGCCGGGCGGGAACGGGATCTATCCGTTAAAAAAGCTAGATGGGTTCTTCGATTGGTGCACATACATATTAACTGTATGTATATAACAAGACAATAGGAAATCTTTGAAATGAGGAATACACTCTCACTCCCTTTTATACAAAGGGATGGGGTGATGGATTGTAAGCATTCCACAAATCGTAGTAGATTACGAAGTAATCTATTAAATCCCAGAGGAATATTCCAAATGCTTTTCAAAATGAAAGGTTAGATACTTAGAATCGTAAGATTGTGACAAGCTAAGCTGTTTTCCTCTTTTCCATACGTTCTATCGCACAAACCTTTACTTCATTGGACACCAAATCTCCTCCTCTGAAGGTGAGAGATCTGGTATCCAGTTGTGCTGCATAACCAGACGGATATTACCCGTCTATAGAAGGAGCTTCAACGGAAGCTAAGTCTAGAGGGAAGTTATGAGCGTTACGTTCATGCATGACTTCCATACCTAGGTTAGCACGGTTTATGATATCAGCCCAGGTGTTTATAACGCGACCTTGACTGTCAACCACGGATTGGTTGAAGTTGAAACCATTCAAGTTGAATGCCATGGTGCTAATGCCTAAAGCGGTGAACCAGATACCTACCACGGGCCAAGCAGCTAAAAAGAAGTGTAGAGAACGAGAATTGTTGAAGCTAGCATATTGGAAGATCAGACGACCAAAATAGCCGTGAGCAGCTACGATATTGTAGGTTTCTTCTTCTTGACCGAACTTATAACCTGCATTAGCAGACTCATTCTCAGTTGTTTCTCTGATCAAACTAGAAGTTACCAAAGAACCATGCATAGCACTGAATAGAGAGCCGCCGAATACGCCAGCTACACCCAACATGTGGAAGGGATGCATAAGGATATTGTGCTCAGCCTGGAAGACGATCATGAAGTTGAAAGTACCAGAAATGCCTAGAGGCATACCGTCAGAGAAACTTCCTTGACCAATTGGGTAGATCAAGAAAACGGCGGCAGCAGCTGCGACAGGAGCCGAGTATGCAACAGCAATCCAAGGACGCATACCTAAACGGAAGCTTAGTTCCCATTCGCGACCCATGTAGCAAGCTACACCAAGTAGGAAGTGAAGAACGATAAGTTCGTAAGGGCCACCATTGTAAAGCCATTCATCGACAGAAGCTGCTTCCCAGATTGGGTAGAAATGTAACCCAATAGCTGCAGAAGTAGGGATGATAGCGCCAGAGATAATGTTGTTACCGTATAACAAAGAACCAGAAACGGGTTCGCGAATACCATCAATATCTACAGGAGGAGCTGCGACAAAAGCAATGATGAATACAGAGGTTGCGGTTAGCAAGGTAGGAATCATCAAGACACCGAACCATCCGATGTAAAGACGGTTTTCGGTGCTGGTGATCCAGTCGCAGAAGCGACCCCATAAGCTTGCGCTTTCGCGTCGTTCTAAAGTTGCGGTCATGATAATTTTTGGTTTCCAAGAAATAATTAGTGATTCCCCAGGCTAGTAAGCCTGTTACTATATAATATATCACAGAAACCTATCTGTGTCAACCAAAATTAAATGAGTTCCCAAATTTATTGAATATGGGGGCTTCTTCTCAATATCTAAAACAATTGTTACCCATCGCTTTACAGCAAGGCTTTCCTTAAAAAAAAAAAGTAGGTTTTGCTCTATGCGGTATGCGGTGCGCGCATAAATCAAATTCAGTCTCTGAAAAACTGATAGTGCGTCAAGCCCCCCCCCCCCCCCCCCCTCCAACCACTTAGTCGTAGTATTCTTCGATTCACCGAAAGAAAGGTTGTGCCCCGGTTCCAATCCACAACGGGAAATCTGTGGATTGGAACGAATTTGAAACTAACGGAAATGAGCAAAAGCTTTGTTTGCTTCCGCAACTTTATGAGTCTCCTCTTTCTTCCGTATGGCACTACCGGAATTCCTTGCGGCATCCATTGATTCATCGCTCAATCTTAAAGCCATACTTTGACCTGAGCGTTTTCGACACGCGATTAATGACCACCGGATAGCCGAAGCTTTCCCCTCTGCCGGTACTACTTCAACGGGGACTCGATAAGTTGATCCACCTACACGTTTGGTTTCTGTTACTACATCGGGAGTTACCTTGCGCACTGCCTGTCGCAGAACAGAAAGTGGGTTCCTATTTGTCCTTTATCTAATCCGCTTCATAGCCTGGTGAAAAATCTGATAAGCCAGTGATTTTTTGCCATTTTTCAGGATATGATCAACTAGCATATTTACTAATCGATTACGATAAATTGGATCTGATTCGATATTTTTCTTTCTGTTCACTACACTGCTCCGATGTAACGCGAGTTTACAAATATAAATCTGTCAGATTTGAATCAATTCTTTTATTTCAATTGTATCTTATGTATCTTAAGCTACTATTTTGGCTTTTTTACCCCATATTGTAGGGTGGATCCACCAATTAGTCGGTGATCTCCCTCCAAACTGCACGTGCGACTTTCATCGAATACAGCTTTCCACATGATTGAATAGAAACTATTCAAAAGATTTTGAACCATTTCTTTCTTTAAGGTGCAAATCATATTTACCCACGGCACATTGGGTATCCGTTTTTTCCTATTCCACGGATAGGATAAGTCAAAGTCTTCTAGACATACAAGGAAAAAAAATCTTGCAATTCAGTTGTCTTACTAGGAATGTCCGTAGGTTTCTCAATCCAATCAGTGGATGTGCATAAAGCTTTCACCGAATCTCCGTAGTCGTAATCTAAACCTGTTCCAAGAGGAAGAGACGTCCTAACATTTTCCAGGTGAGAGTTCGGGTAAAACTCAATTTGCTGGAATAGAACACCTTAGACACCAAGTTGTTTCATAAAAATAGATAGATAATAATAAATCCCTATCAATCTCTGTAGTAGCAGGCTTCAGTCCCCTGGCAATGCTGGGTCGGCTACACATTTAACATATCAGAACAACTGATACGGAATCATTGCAATGATACGAGTTATGACAATGTTCTGCAACGCACTAGAACGCCCTTTTTTACGATCCTTAACCCCTACAGCATCTAAAGTTCCTCTAACAATGTGATACCTAACGCCGGGTAGGTCTTTGACCCTTCCGCCTCTTACAAGGACCACCGAATGTTCCTGCAAGTTATGGCCAATGCCTGGTATGTAAGCCGTTACCTCAAACTTGGAGGTTAGTCGAACTCTCGCGACTTTACGTAGGGCAGAGTTGGGTTTTTTTGGTGTAGTCGTGGAATAGTCGACAGCTCTAATGTCACTATACAGAACCGTACGTGAGATTCTCACCTCATACGGCTCCTCGTCATTCAATTACTCCTGGTGGGAAGAAAAGAAGCCCAAAAATTACCCCGATCGTTTTCAACTAATAAACGTAAAAGAGTTTACAAAAGAGAAAAGAAATAATTAGACCCTCTTCAATTCCTTTTTAAGACTTCGGCTTTGCGCCCTACTCATTCCCCAGATCCCTCAACCCAGTTAGAAAGATGAAAAATCTATCAAATTGATAGTTAGATCTGTTAACGAGTTCCCAGTTTTCGTGCAAGTACTATGATGCGGATTGAGTATGGAGAAGATTGACGAGTCGGTATGGGCTTATCCGCATCATTAATCATTTTTTGATAAGGAATTCGTTTTGAAATGAAGACAGTTTTGATATATCACTCTCGTTCTTTATTTCGTTTCGACGAGGCTACCTGAAGGGGATCCGGCAACCTAACGCTAACGAAGTATCCTAATCATTAGGTGAGCCAAAATACTGAATAGATAGGATCCGCCCACTACCTGGAGTTTGTTAGCGACGACGACGCTGAAGTGGCGGCGAAAAAGAAAACCAAGTCTATATACAGACAAAAAAGAAATAAGAATAAGGTAAGGTTAGTAGGTTATTCGTTTAGTCGATTGTGGCTTAATCAGCCTGTTCCGTCACGAGCCACTGGTAAAGTTCCGCTGCATCTTATCACCCCTCCTCCGCGAACCAAATCAGAAATCTGGGTTCCGCAGAGACAAAATTGTACCACAAGAGTTCGGAGAGGTCAAGCCTGTCTATCATCAGTTGTTGCTAGCAATCTCATATCTAAAAGAGTCTGAATGGGAGAGACCGAAGGCCTACAAAAAAGGGAGTTAGCGCCGGCAGAGGTGGGATGATGGTATACACAAGTGTAATTATAAGGTTACAAGGATGTTAGGCGAAGGTGGAGGCAGCCTCGATTGCCTTCTAAAATTTTCGAAAAATAATTTCAATAGTAATCAATTTGAGCCTGGACGCCCACGTAGGGACGTTGCTGGCGGATCAATTTAAGGAGTCCTGGGCCTATCTGCTCCCCGACGAGCAGTAGTATGAGTATAAAGACCATAGGTGGGATAGCCCGCCCAGATGGTCTTACGATATGCTCAATAAGATAGAAGAGGAGATGAAGAAGAGGGGGTCCGCGTTTACGCGACCCCAGCGGAAGAGGATGAGCTCCCAGCACTTCCTTAAGTCAGTGGAGGAGCGCCTGCGCCGGCTCCTTAAACGGGTCAGAACAGCTGACCCGGGGCTCCCATTCCATTAATCTTAATGGGGTCTTGGTACCTTGCGAGTTAGGACCAAAGCTAATCCCCCCCAGTCCATCATGGGTTTGTACGGGCTACGCTAATATTACTCTAGGGTTGTGTACACAAATATCAACCGTGCAGAAGAGCTTCCTCCTTACGTTAATGGATGGAGATATGCTAAAGCTAAACCTACTTAGAGCTTTTCTTAGGTTAGTCTTTACATTAGATACCCGAGAACAGTTCAGTCTCCTCCTGTGGGGGCCGGGCGCCACGGGGAAGTCGACCCTAACAGAGCTGCTGGAGTACATACTACGTGGGAGGTGCGAGACCCTGGACGTAAGCAGGATAGCTAACCGATTTGAGCTGACACTCTTAGAAGGTAAGAATCTGCTGCTCTTCCCGGATGTAACCAGACAGCCTAGTAATGCGGCAGCCAGCATATTGAAGAGGTTGCTCTCTAATGAAAGGGTGACTGTAGAAGCTAAAGGCAGGCCAGCCATGTCAGTTAAACCTGGTGCCCACTCCTTATTTAAAGCCAACTGGAGGTGGCCTGACGTGGACCGATCTAGCGGTGAGAGAAGGCGCTTCCTTTTTATACACACACCCAGAACAGTTACACGCCGCAACCCATTCCTGATTGAAAGGCTCAAAGAGGACGCCAGCGGGCTAGTTACCTGGGCCTTGGGAATGCCGCCCGATAAGACCCGGATAGGCCACTGCGTAGAAGCCCTGAACGAGTTAACAAGCGGCGGGGCGGACTGCTCCTCTCAGGGCTAATAGAGTGGGTCACTAAGAGGGTAAGATATTGCCCGGGGGTAGAAATCCCACTAGGAGCAAAGAAAGTGCCGCTCCCCGGATCTCTCTACGAGGATTATACCATCTATGCAGACGCTAATGGGATAGAATAGAGCCTTTCCCATTTAACCAATTCGGGGAAGCGCTAGATGATGTGATAAGGTCGCAGGGGTATCGCGATGTTTTGATCAGGAGGCGGGCACTGGGGAGAATGGTGCAAGGCTTAAGCCTCAACGAGGGGGAACCTATAAAGAAGAACAGGGTAACGGGTTCCATGCGATACCTAATGGAGACGAGCCCTTGGCTCGGGTTTGAGAAGGACAGAGACGAATGGGAACGAGGGGGCTGCGAGACGATAGACAGCACCGACGATGTCGATAGTGTCGATACTTTTCCGACTGGCAACAATCTCGTTCTGGGCAATTGCAAGAGAGATGGGCCGGCTGCAAAAGAAAGGAAGAGCGGAGACTTGGGTAATCAGCTGACAGTCCCTGAGGAGGAGATAACCCGGGACTTCCTGAAGCGGTATCCTGAACTTGAGGGTGCCCGCCGCAGGAAGGAAACATGGACGGAAGAACAGATAGTGCAGTGGGCTGTCTCTAACATCAAGGTAAGGGAGGGCCTCAAGGGACTCGTGGGGGATCTCTATTCACAGGCGGAGGCAGCGTCCGCGCGTGACGAGCACAAGCTACCCCCCCCCCCCTTTATTGCCTAGCACCACCTTGGCCGGCCTGTCCTATCCTCTATCGGGTCCATTGAGTTCTGGCTTGTCAAGACTGGCTGCGACCCCTTCTCGATACAAAGAACTTGTAGATCTCTTCAATGAGGAAAGCGCGGGCATAACCAACACTACCTGCTCTTTCTTCCGTTTATTTGGCCCAGGAGACCGGCCACCGTAGGTGCCCCGTGCAGCACCTTTTTGCCACCTCATACGAGGTTCTCCCTAGTTACCCCCGACTCGTACCGAAGAACGGCCTCGGATCAGCCACCCTGGCCAACCTGAGGCGCGACCCGAAGGGTGTTATCCGCCAGACTACCAACTGGCTTGTCCTTCCCGATGAGCTCACCCTGGAAGAAATTGACATGGTGGCGTGCCACACTGGCATCTACGCAGGCCTGATGGGCCACACCAAAGCGCCTAACACATGGGAAGCTTATCAATCTGGGTCCTTCTGGGCCTTCGTTATGGAGAAGTGGGGAGACGGATGTCCCAAGCCACTCCTTAAACGAGTGCTCTACTCGGGCTTAAATGGGGCCAGCTTGACCAGTCAGACCGGCGCTATCTCATTGTGCATTAAGGAGGCACATAAAAAGCACCGATCTATGGGACTCGTGGACTTTCAGGAGAAAGTATTGAGAAATCCCATCCTACAAGAACTTGCTCTTTTTCACGAGATGGTGGGTTCAAGAAGCATGGTTTATCTCCCCTCCCAGACAAGCCCTTACTATGGTAGGCCAGAGGAGGCGTCTTTGCCGGGAAGGCCAGGCCCCACAGCCTTTACCACAACGGATTGCTTACCTCTCGCATACTTGCTTCCCATGAGGTAATTCTCTTGATGTACCTTGTGTTTTACTTAGAGGAATCCCGTTTGGGCATTCCCGTTAGCCTAGAGAACGATGGATTGGTCCACCTTACCCGTCGTTCTAACCGCTCTTCCGCCTTCCGTTTGC